TCTGAGAAGCCATCAAGAATCTCTTTTCAAAGACGTATCCGTGAGAGTCAGACTCATACTCCATGACTTTCTGTCCATTTTCGAGCAAAAAGCTGAGCAAGCAAAGCCCAAAGTCAAAGTCAGATCGATGAGCAAGACTGCTTGAGAAGATGAAAGAAGGTCAACCGAAAGAAGAAAGGTTTGATGAAATGCTCCATTTTGGCATTTCAAGAGGCGGATTAGCGGATTCCCCTTAAGGAAGTCAGATAATAGGCGTACCCAAGGCCCTGATCGGAACACTATGTTCAAAGCTCTTCGCTCACTCTATCCCGTTGGCTGACCCACTCCATTTAGAGTTTCCAGAAAGAGATAAGCGGAGTATAAATACGACCCCCAACTTCATTTATCTATTAGATAGAGGTCTTCTCTCTTAGGACGAGATTCAAAGACTTTTTCGATCTTCTTGCGGCATCACTTCAATTCGTTATCTAAGAGATCTGCACATCCATTTCAAGTCAAAGCAGTGATGGGACGATGGAAATTGAGAAAAAGAGAATGACTCCCCCCTGACTCATGCTATAAACGAACTCTTCGGAATAAGAAAGAGAATCCACTCTTGCTGGCATCAAAATAGGCGACTTCTTTCCCACTGGTGCCGTCGTTGGCCATCAAATCCGGTTAGAATCCTTGCTCTGATACCACTTTTGGTGCAGCGGAAGTTTCTTTCAAACGAAAGAAGAAGAAAGCCTAATTTTAGGGAGAGTCAAATTTGATTTATTAAACTCGGAAAATAATAATGTTGTAATCTGTCTACAAAGCCAAAACCAAAGACTTAAATAGACTAATTCTCAAGAATAAGAAACTAACTAGGACTAGGAAACCTTAAAAGAAACCTAATAGAATAAGGAATTTGCTAAATAAGAAATAAAAGAGAAAAGCAATTAATTAAGAGTCCTTAATCGTGTGGTACCGCATCAATCTCCTCCGCTTGAAAAAAAGTCGACCTCGAGGCGGGTCCAACGAAAGCTCATCCGGTGGGTGATACTCGAAGATGTCTGCAACGTTGAAAGTCTTGGGGATGTTCATATGAGCGGGAAGATCGACTTTGTAAGCATTATCCCCAATCTTTCGAAGAATGCGGTAAGGGCCCATCTTCTTGTCTTTGAGCTTGCTATACGTGCCAACGGGAAACCTATGTTTGCGTAAATGGACCATCACCAAGTCTCCTTCTTCAAAAACTTTCTCACGCCTGTGCTTGTCCGCGGCTGCTTTATAGCGAGAATTGGCGTCCTCAAGATTCTTCTTAACCTCATTGTGAATTCGTTGGATACGTTTTGCTCCTCAGCATCGCCATTGATATCTGTAGTGGAGGGTAAAGGGAGAAAATCCAGTCTATGTTTCGGGGGGCTAGTATAAACGACTTCAAAAGGTCTTTTCTTTGTAGAGCGATTAGGGACACTGTTAAAAGGAAATTCGATCTGTGGCAGAGCAGCATCCCATTGTTTCGGCTTGTCACCAGACACTGCGCGAATCATGTTTCCAAGAGAACGATTAGCGACCTCAGTCTGCCCGTCTGAGGATGACTAGTGCTGCAAAACTTGAAAGATGTGTCGAAGAATTTCCACAGTCTTCTCCAAAAATGACTAAGAAATTTCACATCTCTATCGGAAGTTATGGAGCGAGGAAGCCCATGCAGACGAAGAACTTCGCGAAAGAATAAATGAGCTACAAAGGGAGAAATCATTCTGAGATGGAGAGGAAGATGACCTAATCTCAAATGCCACAGAGTAACCTCTTTATTCAAAGTACTAGAAGATAACAATGAAACTGAGAATTATTACAAGCTATAGAAGAAGGAGCCTTGACAGTAAGAGAAGCATCACTTGAAGAGCAAAGCTTATATAGTCCATCAATCACTCTACCAATCCCCTTCATCTTCTTCTGTGCCCGGTCCTGTAATGTACACATGGAAGAGGAAAAGACAAGGGGAATCTTATTATCAAGAGCAAGTTGACTACCTGACAACAAGTTCTATTGGAAGGTTGGAAGAAAGAAAACATCATTTAAGACAATGTCCTTTCTAAGGTTAACTGTAGCCTTGTGTGTGATTCGAGATCTATGACCATTGGGAAGGTATATTGGTAAGTCAACAGGTCTAGGATTGATAAGAAGAGGAAAGTATGCAGTGATGTGATCTCTGACTCCAGTGTCAATAATCCACTCACTAGTATAGCAGCCATGACTAAAGAAAGATCGAGGATTGACAAAACTAGAGTAGCTTACAATATTACCTGCAAGATCTGACTCTGGACTATCCTTTTCTGCTGTGGTACAAGAGATCAGAGAGAGAAGTTGTTGACACTGAGCTGGAGTGAAAGCATGAAAATTGCTATCTCCACCACTTACATCAGAAGACCTGCCTCCAATACTTGATGATAGACTTGCCACCACACCTTTAGCTTTCTTCTTTGGCATCCTGGAAAGAGAAGGCTTTGTACCAGACAATTTATGCCATTCTGGGTAAGCATGTAAGTAGGAAGATTTGTCCTTGATGTGAGTGTCACCATGACAAGAATCACACCAGAATTTCCCTCTCTGTGTGAGACCTCCAGTCTTATTCCCACTCCTTTTCTTAAAAGTCTTATGACCTGCCTTCCTTAAAAGAGCTGCGGAAATCTCTTTTATATTAAGTTAAGACCTCCTGAACTATCTTTTCTTTGACTCTCTTCTTGTGCTAAAATATTTTCTGCCTTGCTCAAACTAGGAAGAGGATTCATCAGTACATAAGAAGGCCATTGAGCTATCTCACTTCGGTCAGCTCGTCAAAAGGTAGGAGGAAAATAATAATCAATTTGACAGTTATGCTCCTATGGCACTGGATTCTGCTGACGTTGTTAACTGTGTACCCAATCGTAGAGTGTTCTGGGAGAAGATCTCCTCTCACTTGGAATAGTTCGAGTTATTTCGTGGATGGGCTTCCCTACGAACATCTTACCTTGCTAAAGCTGTAGCCATAGCACACGAAGTGTAGGAAGTGAACTCTTAAGCTTCACTCAATCAAGTAGTAATGGATTCAATATACCGGTAATAGGAATCCTAGAACGAAGTTCTGCAGGTGGTTGAGCTTCATTCCTTTCAAGTGTATCTGCAGATATTATAGTTGAAGTCAATCGAGATTCCCCTCTGCGAAAAGCTTTAGCAAAAGGCATGGCAAGAACTGGCTGAGTGCAGCTCTATATAGTCAAAATAGGCCGTGGCCTAAATAAAATACTTGACGTTCTTTCGCGTATAAACGGTTTTGTGAATACAGGAATGGATTGGGGTTAGCAGCTGGACAGGCCTGAGGCACCAACTTTGCTAGCTGGCCAAAAGCACCAAAAACTTTCTGCGATTGAGCGGACCTGAGAAAAGGGATATTGGCAGCCTTGACTTTAAGCGGGAAGAACCTGATTAGCACGAAAAGTGAGATCGGGAAAGCAAGCATAGCTTTCGCCTAGAGCGGTAGCCAGGATTCCAATTCTTCTTTGAGAGCGGGGATAGCAAGCAAGAGTCGGACTCTCCCAGTATAGTTAGGGAGGCCCACCTGCGAAAGAAGCCCTATTGATAGGGGTCTCCTTCACTTATATAATTATATATAAAGAAGAGAGTAAGCCGTTATTGAGGGTTGAGGAAGTGCTGTGGGCCGGCACTACGCAGGAGACAGGACTGAAGGGAGTGCCAGCTAAAGCGCTTGTTCACTCCAATGAGAAAACTGACCAGTAATGAAATATTTGATACGATCTAGCAGTTGCTGAAACTATTATGCCAACTGAATCAAAAGAATCTCTGCCTTCGGAAAAAAAAAGCATCGACTTCAGACTCCAACTCCTTCATCGTGGTAGGCGCGAAAGCGCTTGTGCATGGCGGGCCGGGAAATTCTCTATTGGTACGCCAATTCTTGATGCTGGAGAGGGAAGTTCTGACACCATGGGTAAACGAGATCACGGACTCAGATCGAAAAGGCTCGGAAGCTCAACCAAAGGGAGAGGCAGGCGATTGGTATTCAAAAAGATAAATAGGAACTTCAATAGTCAAAATCCTAGACCGAGGAAGATGAAAGAATACAATGGATGATCCCCAGAAAGAAGAAAAAATGCGCATACGGGAAAGAGTTCTTTTCTGTCTTTCCTTCGTCATAACATTGCGCACTTCTCCAATGGATCCAGTAGAGTCAAGATATAAAGGCTTGTCCCCATAAGAATGCGGATAGAATGGCGATGGAACTGCTTCCATATGAATAAGAAGATGAAAGTCAGGAAGAATAGGATCTCAAAACAGCCTCTCTCTCTCACCGGTAAAGGAGGGAAAATGAAGTCAGAAAAGTGAGAAAAGCGATTGGTTGGAGCAAGCTATTCCAGAAGGGCCTTTCCCTCTCAATCCGGGAGCTGCTCCCATTCTTCTTATCCGTCCTAATGAGTATGGGCGTCTTAGCCTTCCTGCTTTCTTGCCATATTCCTTCTTAGAAAGAGTCGACGGAGCAAATGAGACCGCCGCCGATCTCTTCTCGTTGAAGTTCTCATCCCTAATCAGATCAGAAAAGAAGAACTTCTATCTACGTGCCCCTGGAAGATGTTATCAAAGAGGAAGTACTACTGGGCCTTGCCTCTGTCTAGTTCCTTGAAGGATTCCTGACATTGAAAAGGAAAAAGAAGTGCTATCCTGCCGCAATCACAGGCTGCCGTTCTTCTTCTGTAGCCTCTCTTTCATGCAATTAGAGCGTGACGGGAGCTTAAGGGCACTGGTTTTTATACGACTCGAGACCAAGAGCATCAGTCATTTTCACACTTCGAGAAGATCCGTCGTCCTCGGTGCATAGTAAAAATTATGCTTGCAAAGCCTAATTAAGCGGCTTAGAGGGAGGAGGAGAATATGCTGGAAAGAAGAATGCGTGTGCTCTTCGTGCCTTAATTCACATGCTAGCATGGCTTTGAGTGGTTGGGAGGATGACCTGAAAAAGGGTATATGACGGGCTTAGACCATAGGCTTCTTCCTTTCACAGTGCTTTGGGAGGTAAGGGAAGTGCTTGACTCAATACCAATCAATACATATCCCTGAGGACTAATGGTTGCTAACTCTTACAGGGCTATAGCATTCATAAGGAAAGAGCTTATAAGTCTCTTCCCGTGATTGATATGGTATTGGTAGTTGGTCTCACACGAGCTGGGAAGCTCTTTGTCATCGATCTCATCCTCCGAGACTTAATAATAGAAAAATCACTCTTTGGTGACCTCTTAGGGCATTCTATACAACTCTCATTTAGGCCTAGGGAAAGGCTTTCAGCAAGAGCGGATTCTTCGACAGCAGAAGCAGAAGATCCATCAACCGCGAGATATGAAATAGCCATTGGCATTATTAAGCTAATAAATCTGTCATACTACTAGCCCCTTTCTTTAGGCCAGAGGTGCCTTCTTACCAATTCACCTACTTCCCACTTCTCCTTTCTCAAGCTTCAAGGGCATCTTACTTCTTTGCGAGTAGCCTCACCGACTTTCTTCTTTCCTTCCTGCAATTAATTATTAATTATGGGCGGATCACCCTTTAAGTGAGCGGGGTGGAGGAAAGGCTAGGGTGTCCTATAGACTTGCTACGACCTCGGTAGTTAGCTCAACCAAAGGATAGAGCAAGGATAAGATCAGTCTTGCCCTTAGCCTTGAAGCAGCTGGTTTTTTCCGGCTGTCGCTTACGCTTTCCAAACCATTCTTTCAATCTCCCGGACCTCGTGGCAATCGAATAGAAAGAATTCGCTATTAAGAAGAATTTCTTCCTGTCCTTTGATCAGATAGACCAATAGTGAATAAGTTCATCCTTAGCTCGTTCATGATAGCATGAATGGGCGGGCCAAGCTCCTGGGCTTATGATGCCTCTTAGGTAAGCAAATCGTCTTCCGATCCCCTTCGACTAATTAGTCCATAAGTAGTAATTTAGAAGCTATTCACATGCTTCCTCCCTTCCCATGTCTGAAGATCTTCGAAGGGTCGGCCAATCTTGACGTCTTCAATCGTATTCCGAGACTTTACCTCGCCTCTGCCTTCTTTCAAACCTATCTGAATCGGATAAGTCACAAGAGAAGGAGAAAAAAGATGAAGAAGGAGCAAGCAAGAAAACGAGCAAGTGCCAGGGCTGCGCGTTAGCGGAACGGCTTTGAACGTCTTCTTCTGACTAAAGGTTGAAAAGTGCGCTTTTTTATTTTTCTTTGCATATGTGAAAAAAAAGTACCCTATCTAGTGATTAAGGTAAGACGAATCCGATCACTTAGAGCCCCTCGCTAATAAAGCCTGACTTCTTTTTCTGACTGACTTGGTATTGGCGGATTCCTCACTTACGTGTATATTTACGACCATGACCTTCTTTCGTGGGCATCTCCTTATTGAGACGATCAACCCGTCGTGGGAAATACCTTGCTTCGCCTATCTTATACCTCCAAGTCTATTGGCACCAGACATCAGCAGCATTCAAGTCATATGATGGAAATCCGCCAACTCCTCCGGATTCTTGACTTCTTTTCTTCCATTCCTATTGTATTTTCTTTAAAGAAGAAGCTCACAACCTATTGAACTAGGAGGGAAGAGCCGGTACGGCTAACTTTCGTCTTAGTCTCGTTCCGAACTCTTAATTGACTACCGGTATGCTCAACGGCCTAGGAGCGATTGCCATAAGACCTGACCGCTATCAGACTGAGGAGTAGATTTCTTTCATCGATCACCCATTCCCCTTTTACCCAATGCCCTTAATCGGCGGGAGAAGAAAGCGAAGACTGTCAAGGGCGAGGCCCCATCCGCATTCCTTCTTGCACTAGAGGCCACCACAAAAAGCCTTGTGCCAATCCCGCAGCGTCGAAACTGAACTACGGGTCCTTTCATATCCACCTGCACTTGCAAGGGCAGACGCATCCCTGGCTTCGTACGGATAGATACACGCCTTCGAATCTCTAAACTCCCAAAAACTATAGGAACTCCCATACACTCATCTCCATACAACATGTACGCCCGTATAAGTCAAGTCTAACTCTTCTGATGAGTAGTAAAAGCCCGGGACTGGGACGCTTGAGCCGGGGCTAAAGACAAGTACAGGGGAAGAGCAGGAAAGAGGGAAAGTCCGCTTGGGGCAGGTGCAAGCAGAAAGCCATCCCTTCCCGTGGTTTTAGTGACTAACGAATCTTTCGTCCCAATCCATATGCTTTGGTGGGGTGACGGACGAATAGTCCACATCCGATGATCCACATAGTCAGCTCTTTTATGTCCTTCAAGATTGTCGGGGGGTGCAGAATATGGCTCTTTCTGAATATGAGGGCTTTTTTTTATGCCTAAGTAAGAGGGAACTATCAGACGCATTGGCTGGCGTAAGAAGATCCGGTCTCTCACGAATAGGTTTCACAGCAGCTGCAGTCGCAAGAGAGGAGCGAGTTCTGTTTGGTAATGCGGAGAGTGATCGAAGGCAGGCGGAATAAGTTGATCGGATATGAAAAGCATCCACACTATCTTGCTACCATTAGTCGTGAATATGCGGGAGTATAAGCAGCAGCTTGAGAAGGCTCGCCAGGAGTGAAACTGCCCTTCTTGAGCCTATTTTGACTTCATTTTGACTATTTTTGGTCCTAAGGCTCATGTGGAACCCGAAGCTAGAGGTTGCATTATGATTTGAAGTCAAGGGCTCCGAGTGAGGAAATGGTAGCGTGCAGGCAGAAAGGCAGATATAGTAAGAGGCGCACTCCTGGGGGCAGGAATAGGAAAGGTTTCGAAATCCTATGAAATCCTATAGGGCAGGGGAAGAAGAAAGGGTTCTCGCTCAATCTGATCTTTATTCAGTGCCAAGACCTTTCTTTATTATAAGAAAGATAAGCAATTAGTGAAATTCGATACATTCGATTTCCTTCTTAAGCTTCAGAACGAAGATGGTGAGCTCACGTGGCTAGCTCCCGTCTCATGTAGCCGCCTTGTTCTCTGTCAGTTCATAAAGTGTCTGACACAGACGCAAAGTTATGACAAGCAGACTAGACTAATAACGTTACAAGCAGCGCAAGGAAAAGTCTGAACGCTTTCCGCAAAAATGCTCTTAGTTAGCCCCCTTCGACAAGAAAGTGGGAAAAAAGGGGAGTGAGCTCATAAAGAGGACTCTTTCGAAGCGCTTCCTCCTTCTTCGCTCGGTACCATAGTCCAATCTAAAGCCTGTGAGGAAACTTCTACAACAATCAATCATATTCCCATCACCAGAAGAAAAGTAAACGATACAGTAAATGGCCCCCTTGAAATAGGTTAAATAGGTTGACTCTCGGTTAATTCCATGCTCAAGGGCTAAAGCCAGTCGTCCTTCTGAAAGGTACTCTTTTACGGCTCAAGGTTCAAGCTAAATCAACTTCCTTTTCTCACTTAAGCGGATACTCAAAGTCAAATCAATGCTTTAAGGAAAGACTTCCCAGCGCAGTCAAGCAAGATAGGATTCTCAACAGGAGAAGTTCCGTGGACAAGGCGAGCTAGCAGCGGTGCTTTCCTTCCTCAATGAAATTCTCTTTTTCAGCACGAGAAGTCAGTTCTGGAGAAAGAAAGAAAGTCGATAGAAGCACTTTCTGGTCCCAATTCAACTACATCCGCTATAGCATTTAAAAGAAGTGGTTCTTGGCAGAAGACTAAGAGAAACTTCAAGTACAGATAGTGAGAGAGTGAAATGACTGAGCCCAAACCAAGCTTTCGAAGTGAAGGCCAAGCTCATCTATCTGTGTAAAGTGAGGCTGCTTGATCATAGGCTGCTCATTGACCTTACTTTCTTTCTTTCTTCTTCAGACTTTCAATTTAATGGTCCCATTCTTGGTCCTTGAAGGCCCGAAGCCAAGGATGAAGGAGTGTGAGTTTACTGAGTCGACGGGGAGCTTTACTTAGCCGAGAAGAGATGGTATAGCTCTCAAAGATAGGGACTAGGCTTTTAGGACAGGTAAAATTCAGGCGGGGAATGACCAAGATATGAGAAGAAAAGCACTTCTTTCATGACTCTCCCGTCGAAGATGACTTTTCCAATCATCATATAGTGATAAGAAAAGGCCTTCTATTGACCTATAAGATGGTCGAAGTCTCAAGCCTTTCACAAGCTGAAAAAAGAAGACTGCCCTTGGACTGAGAGATAAGAGGACGTTGCCAGAAAGAAGGAAGCTCCAAGCTTCTAGGGCTAGAAAGAGATATTCTTTCCTTATTCATAGGCTGCCCCTTATTCTTTCTCCGAATTTTGAACTCAAAGCTTCTTCGCTAGATAGGGACAAAGCCTTAGCGGTCTTCCGATTTGAGATTGATATTTGATATATAGAGTTTCAGGCATTCTGACCACAGGAAGGGAGTTCAGAAGAAGAAGGATTCTCTGTCGAGAAGAACGAGATGGCATTAGCAGCTTCAACTTTCAAAGGAGCATCCCCCTCCTGCTGAATTTGAGAAAGAGAGGGATTCCATATGCGAAGTGCAGTCCTTCTCCCAAGCCTAATCATCGAAGATAGACAAGCCCAGGGAAGCCAAAACTAAGCATCGTTAGCCTCTCCTTCAATTTCTTGGTGAACAAAGGTATTCCCTCTCCCTCGTCTCTCAGCTAACTGGAGTCTTTGTCTTCTTCCCAACGAAGGGAAGGACCCTCTCTATCTTTCTTTTCTTCTTCTCGAGTGCGGGGCCAATACCAACTTCAGTGCCTGTCTGTTTAAGGGAATAGGTAGAGAGGTCAAGTTTTTGGCTCGCTCTTGTACCGTTTATGAACTTTTTGGCTCTTTCCGCTCACAGGTTGATGAACGAGCTCCTACTCTTAATATGATTTCTGGCTGGGGCGATTTGAACTAGCGACTACCTTCTTTCTAATCTATTGAAGTGGAGGCAATAGATTCTTCTTGTTCATCAACCGATTCTGAAAGCGAAGAAGAGATTGTTCCCCTGGAGGCCTCTTCTTTGAAGTCAAAAAGAATTGCACTTGAATTCTTCCTGTGAGTGAATCCTATCAAGACGACTCTTCCGAAATCTAGTATAGATAGTATAGAAAGAAAAAGAGATGAGTCTTGGTCTTTCTCGCCTTTCGCCGGCTGTGATTGATGGGCAGAAGAAGAAAGAGGGAACTTCGTACCCGCGCGATAGGCCTTGGCCCACTGCCATTCGATTGAAAAGGGCTCCTTACCAATAGCTCGACGCTTTCTACGTAAAAGAGGCAGACATATATGAAAGAAGAGTGCGACGACTGACTCAGAAACTATAGTCTTACCTTCTCGCTCCCTCCTCTCTTTCTCTTTTATCTAGGACGGAATGCCTCTACTGCCTAGAATGGGATGAGGAGCGTCGGACTTCGGCTAATGCCGAGGATCAGAGAACTCTATTTCAAGGTTCTTGGACCTAGCTCCGCTATATTTACCTGCTGCCATCTGTCACCGGCTTTCGTTCGCGAATGGAAATCGTCGCCAGTATTCTCAAGTACCACTTTTTCAAAGAATCTTATTTAAGTGAACTTCATCCAGGAATGCAATGCCTTCAAAGGTTGGCCTTTTTCTTCAATTAGAGGATTTCGCCACTGGATCAATCTCTTTTGAATTTCCTCTGCCTGGCCTATAATCTATATCTAAATATTAGCCCTTTCGGTCAAGCAAATAGCTCTTTCTGAATTTGAAGGAAAGGCCTCAAGACTGAGGCTTGTGCCGAGAATCTCCTTTTCTTTCTCTTAGGAGACGTCAAAATCTGACGATTTCCACTCAGCTAGCTTTATCCCGACACTCTGGAAATCCTTAGTGCTTGGCTATACTTCCTTCATTTGGCCTAGTGAGAGCCTGCCAGGAAAGTGAAGATTGTCCAATCTTCTGGGATTTCGGTCATCTAAGATTCCTTTCTCGGGACATTCAGTCTCATTTCTTCAAGATAGGAGAATTCCGATCACAATCGAATACTAATCGCTCACTCTTAGACAATCATCTAAGTCCAATGCTTAAGTCTCTAGTCCTTTCTTCCCGCAGTCTTTGACTTCCAGTCTCTTTTGACTGCTGATAGATTCCACCAGTAGGGCATAAGAAGGAAAGACTAAGACTCACTTCGGTGATGAGCTAAAAAGCAAGGTCCCACTTCCTGTCCTTCTCTCCATCTTCTTTGCTCTTAAGCTAGGAAGCATAGATCTTTTCTTCGCTCCCGAGGAGAAGGTCTCAAATCTCTCTCAATCCCAGTCTGGATCTGCTCTTCTGCACGAACTCTCCAGGTAGGCTAAGCCTCGTGCCAATCTTCCTTCCTATTAGGTTCTTACTCGACTGATGGAGTCTATCTAGGATTTCAATGAAAGAAGTCATTTCCTTCCTTCGCTTTTTCTTTTTGATTATGTGCAAGAGACATTAGACTTGAATCTATTGGTAGTCCTAGTCCGCGGCTTCCGGATAAGATCTGATTGAATCCCAGCATTAGTCAGTAGTTCCTTCCTCCCCTACTACTAATAAGAAAAGGCTTCCCTCCCGGAGACTGGAGTTGATTGAAAAAGGGATACTGAAAAAGCCTTAGTCACTGGACCGATCCCTATCCATGGTCGATTTGATTGGCCTGCCCCATTCCTCCATCCCCCCAATTACAGAAGCTATTCCCTGACCTTGAAAGCATCTTTCTCTTAAGAGAAAGAATGAAACTCCCCAAAGGAAAGGAATAGGACTTTTCAAGGGAAGATTAGAGAAAGCTAGCAAACTCCACATGTCGGATACGGTCAAATCAATCAGTGGAGCATCTGCCCAGGGAAGAAAAGAGATTCAATAGATTCCGGAGAAGGGACCTTATCCTTATATAGTAAGTGAAAAAGAAGAGCAGACGAGATAGATTCCAGAGGAAAGACGGCAAGCCGAATCGGGCGGATCTTCTTGCACCATGGAATGGACCAGAATTAGCACTTCTTCTTGAGAAAGTTGTAATGAGAAAATTGGATTGAACTCGTAAAAAGGAAGAACTAGAAAAGGCAGAATTTATCGACTATTATCGTAAGAGAGCTTCTTCTTTCTTAGGTAAATAAGAGCTGCTTTCCCACTCCCTTTGATTCTCATAGACCTTGGGACTGAAAATAAAAGATCTTCTTCTTCTGCGAAAAAGCTTACTAATATCTCAATTTAGAAAAAGGATTGATCTTCTCATTTTGAGTCTGAAGAGATGGAGGTAATATCATGCTCAGGTAAAGTAAAGCCCAGGCGGGTTCTCCGCTTTTCCCAACTCCTTGGGTAAAACCTTTGCCAACACTTCGTCGAGGAAGTCCTTTCTTCTTTCTTTTATCTATTTGATTTGAAATCTTCTTTCTTTTTTTCGGGTACCATAAGAAGTTCTAAAGCAGACAGAGACAACACTTAGAAAGCAAGAGATCGAAGTATTGATGCTAGAAAGTGCACAGAGTTCAATTCTATACCTCAGTTATCCCATTTTTCTTTCTCGAGTGGAAAATACTATAACCATGAGAATTACGAAGAAGGAAGGAGCCTATAAAGAGAAAGGGGCAGAAGTCATAGTAGGACCGGCCGGACCACCGGCAAGCATGTACAATCTTTCCATCGATTACGGCTTTAAGCGCTCATCTCACTATGAGGAAAAGGAAGTGTGCACCGAGCTCCATTTTAAGCATTTCCTTTCCTCGGGCAAGAGCTCTACTTTCGGGAAAGGAGCGAAATGTAAGGTCTGCAAGCCTTGTCTGAGTCCCTTCCTGCCTGGAAAGAAAGGATGACTTGGCTTTGTGCAAGAAAGCAGTTGCGGGTGGTGCGGTAGACCTAGCCAAGTTGCTCAAAAGTCTAAGAGCTGAGAAATGGCGCAAAAGACTGATTATGAGGGTCCTAGGGGCGACTTCAGGGAGAGGTTTGAAGAGGAGGAGGCCTTAGATCCGCAAGCTTGCCAGCAAATTTGGGCAAATGCCTAGCTAATTCGCACCTCTCCAGTCGAATTTGTGTTTAGCTGGACTCGATTTCATATCTTCACCGGAAAGAAGGTGCTTAGACTCAGGTTCGTAAGATGCTCTAGGTAGAGGTTTGAAGAGATGGGCTATATGTGGAAGGGAAGGTAGCTCCCTCGTATTATGCATCCCGGTTCGGACCCGTAAAGGTCTTTCTTTTGTAGAGGGATCCAAGATCCGCTTTAGTTCCAACGAAGGTCGACCGGTAGAGAGTGGGCTAGGAGAGTTTTCGAGCTGTGAACCGAAAGCATTCCAGTTTTGATTCGGATTGGTTCACTTCAATCTTTCCTTTCGGAAATCCGCATATGTAATGCAGTCGGAGCGGGGTGGAAGGAGGATCCCTTTATAGGCATCGACGCATCAACCTAGGGGGGGGCGTCGTAGCGCCTTCTTTTTAGCCTAAAGCTTCTTTTCCAGATGGTAAAGAGGTTCTTTCGTCTTTTTGCTTTCTTTCAAGCCTGAGTTTCATTGAGGAGGTTGAGGGAAAGGCTCACTTGTAACGAAGTGAAGTGAGGGCTGAAGGGCGGGTTTGGAGAAAAAGAGTCACCTTCGGTCGTCCTCCTCGCACTTTCTTTTTACATCTTACTTCTGCCGTCGTTTGAACTAGCCAGGGGCTCCACAAAAAAGTGCCGTCCCATGGTACGTCGTCCTTACCTTCGCTGAATCATATCCATTCCCTTTTTAAGGGCGAGCCTAAAATGCGCTGTCAGCGCCGACCTACGTCTCTTCAGAGTGACTCTTCGTTCTTCCACGTGACCCTTGGGCTGTCGCTTATCCGCCCCTCGTGGCCTTCTTCCTTCTTTCTCTTCTCACCCTTGCGTAGAATCCCTCATGCTGGAAGCTTCACTCAAGAACTCCGGGTATTTATATGCCAACCAAGTCTTCCGGCTGTCTCCCTCTTGACGTGAAATTCCTTCCGGTCCCATTAGTCTGGAAAGCAGGGTAGTCGCATATCAAATCTGATCTTAAATCACTGAGAAAAGCAAAGAACCAGAGGAGAAAGTAGAAATAATGCCACGAGATGCCAAAATATGATTTCTTGGTAAACAAGTAGTATAAAAATGTTCTCACGTGAGAAGAAAAGTACTGCATCTCTAGGAATAAAGTTGTCACAAAGCTTTCCCAATCCATGTTCGAAAGTGATCTCAATCTCTATTTCAGAACGAAGGATTGGCCTGGTATTCAGCGAGCTTTCTGTACCTGATTAGAGGTCTGATCCGCCTTCGTGTTTTGAAGGAAATCTGTATTTATGTAATTATTTACTTATCTGGTCCCTCTCACAGGTTGAGATTTCAATAGTAGATTCTGTCTTTCTTTGCCTAGTGGATGCGGTGAAGGTCCTGTAATTGCTTGAATAAATAGTTGTTCATCTGGGGCAGAATGCCTTTAGTCTTCGACTGATCAGACTGATTTCCGGTCGAGATTATGCAATTGCGTAGATGAGTATAAGGTTTGAGCCTCAGTTCCAGTTCTGGTTTCAGCTTCTGAACTAGCAGGAAGCAATAGTTTTCTTCCATTTCCATATAGGCGCAATGGTTTAATTGAAATCCTATGAATTGATCTTGTTTTGAATCGATATATTAGTTAGTTTTGGGACTTTCTTCTAAATCTGGTCGAAGATAGATATCTCAAGTTCAGATCTGGGAATGAATACTAGAATTTTTCCTTTTGAAATGGGATTTCTTCCTTAAGAGAGTCTCTTAGAATGAATAATAGGTCAACAGGTTCGACTTTCTGTTTTGTGGAGATATCTATAAATTGGTGCCTTAGATCTGTTCCAGTGGTCTATTTTCCCTTTCTTTCTCCACCCGTGAATGAAACCTCCCCCCTGGTGTCGAGGCCGATCTCTCATTCCATCCATAACATAGGCGACTCCTTAACTTTTCCTATAGCTAAATGGATCCCCCTCATATAAGCATGTGTCAAGGCACGGCTCCCACTTCTCCCTATTCCCCAGTTTCCGATCAAGCTTCTGAATTCAAATCGTATAAGTCTTTTCTTTCTGACTCAGGGGGCCCGTCTGGATATGTATTCTGACTGAATAGTTGATAAAAAGAAGACTTTATAAGAAGAACTAGACTGTATGGATTGCCTTAAATTAAGGAGAAGAAGAAGAACTCCCTTGCGTAGAGTTAGAACTAGCTTCTTAAAGAGTTCATAGTGCCGGCGGTCTTGAAAAAGGTGCGTAATGAATGAATAGTTTCGGGTTACGGGGCGAAGAAAGAGAAGAGTGGGCTTCAAAATCTATTTGCGGAATTCATTCCTTGCGTCTAATCGTCTGGTGCTATAACTAAGAGGATGGTTAGTCAAAGAATTGGTTAATGCCTTCCCGAAGGTCACTAAGGACATTTGCCGACTTGCTACGAATCTACTTCAATTTCGTTTAGGCTTGAGATGAAGATCCTCTCGTGGTAATATCATGGACTTAAATAGTTCCATCTTCCTCCTATACTGAAAGTTCAATCCTTTGTCCAGAGGGGGAGATCTATTCCCGAATGGCTGACTCACCGATATAGCTGGCAGGAGAGCGAGGAAAGAACCATAAAAGAATATTTTAGCATCTTTTTTTCCGCTTGCATAAGGAAGCCCTTTCTATTTAGGAAAAACTCTTCTTTCCAGGTCGAGTGAGCCTAGACAGACCTAGCCCTTCTTTGGAGGAAAAGCGCTACACCCCTAAAGTGCTGCAGTGAACACCAAGCCAAGGGTTGGTTTAAAAAGAGATGGCTACCTTAGAGCTTTAGGGATATATGAACGTTAGCCGGACAGGTCCAAGGATGAAAGAACCTGGTCTTCCGTTCTTCCTATTAGTGGAGGTTCCCCCATAGTGGGCCATCCCAGAAGGCTCACAACTCCCATAGTGGTGGGCTTTCCCCCGGGCTTTCAGGCGATGGATGATTGAACAAAACGAAAATTCTCAATTTATGTAAAGAATTCTGGGCTATAAGGCTATTAGACCAATAACTAGACCGACCCTACGCTTTCTTCTTCTATCAACTTAGAGTACGGACTTCATCCATTCCCATTTATTTACCGTTTTTCCCTATGTTTAGTCTAATCTTTGTTGGCAGGCCTATTGCCCTATTAAGAAAGAAGATTCTCTGGGGCTTTTATGTACCACTTGGATTGAAAGCCTATCCTTATATACCACCCTTCTCCCGGAAAGAATCATGAGAAATTGGAAGAATCAGGGGGGTCCGCTACTGCTTCTGCTTGAGTCAACGCTTTCCCAATCAAGAGCCAAAGACGGGATCTACACTCCTAAGCCAAACGTAGGCAGTAATCTATTCCTCAACCCCATTGGTTAACTATTACGGGAAAGCATATAGGAAAATGAGTGAAAACAGAGATGAAAATGAGTACTTACTAACTGTAAGGCCTAATAAAAACTTTTTTCTTTCTTTAAAGACTTTTGGTCAAAGACTTTTGGGCTGGAGCGCGAAAAAGGCTTCTTCCTGTCTCCTGACCCTCTCTTCGAAGAGGTGGGTGTCGGGACTCGTCCCCCAACAACTTTCTTCACCTGCCTTCAGGGTAATACGCAATATTAGATAAAGAAAGTTCCCTCGTGAGTAATAAGCTAAAGTAATAAGCTAAGGCTTACCTCTTTCCTGCCTACAGTGAACTACGCTGCTAAGAAGGCCGTTCTATTTGCACTTGATCCTTGAAATTTCGTATTCCATATCACTTTGATCTCTTTCTCCTTTACAGGAGGAAAACCAATATATATTGAATATTGATTGGGCGGGCCAGAAGAAAGAAATGTTGACTGACGGGACGAGACAAAATAGATCGTCAAGCTTTGTTCACAACCGTCGAGCTAAAGCACCTTCTCCTGAGCCTGCTCTGATACCAAGGTACTTATTTCAAGTGAGAATTCACACCTATTCAAGACAATGAGGACAGGCATCGGTGAAGCATGTAGCCGAGTCCGTGCTTTCGCGGGAAAAGGCTTCTTTTTTCTGCTAGCCCTACTCGTATTCTGGCCCTCCAGGAGACAGTACGTACTCTTTTGACTAAGGGTCCACTAGTACAATCGGGGCATCCAAAGGTCCAAGTCCTTCCTCTTCCAGTCATTCTTTATTCTCGAGTCAGCTAACTCCTTCTATCTCTTTTCTTATGTCATTAGTCTTCCGTCTCTTTCTCGACGACTTCCTTCGATCGAGTGAGAATTGGATGACTTTCTGGAGAATCGCTTTGTTGATGAAGCTTGTGTAGCTGAGTGGGCATGCTTGTAGTCTATGAAAGAGCCTCATGAGATAGAAGGCGGTCCTGTCCCGGCTGTCCATCTGGGGAAGATGGGGCTGAAGACCTCTTGACTCCCTTACTCGCATGGATCTTTCCATGGATGAATCTTGATCTGAGAAAGAGAGGTCAGAAAGAATATCAGGGTCCATTCCCTATAGTCAATCAAGATGATCGACCCACGAGGGAGTACTTACTATTTTAAGGGAAGAATCAATCTCATTTCTATCTCAATCTTTCCAATGCTTTTCCAAGAAGGTTGAGGCCGGTCTGTAAGCAAGAAAGTCCTTTTCCACTCTCTAAAGCTGAAGATCCTAATCTTCGAACTCTATCCCTTTTTGGTCTGACTTTCAATATTTCTCGGGCAATATCGACGAGAATCTCCTCAGGATCTTGATCTCTTTGCTTAAATAGTCGGAAGCCTATTCCTTTGCTCTTCTATCAAAGTGCCGGTGCAATGTCCGTTCTTTTTCCCGATTCAAGTACGAATCTTCCCTAGGCTTAAGGCCTTCCTCGAGGAATCCCGACGACCGTGCGGATAATTTAGTAAGTGATCTTATAGCTTTCTACGAAGTCGATTAGGTTAGCATGTCATTCCTTGCAAATAGAAAAGGGCTATATAATGCCTAAAATCATCTTTTGATGGAAAGGCCGGTCTTCGGGTGGTGGGTGAAGCTTATAGGTCAAATAGAAGAAAGGTAAACCTTGATCCGTCAATCGAGACAGTTCCATTTCTGACTGGAATGGCTTTAAGCCCTAAAGGAAAAGGAGATTTCTTGCGCCAATCATTCGATAAAATAAGAAGATGAACGAAAGGACCCCTTCTTGTCTAGCTCAGCCTACATTGGGAGACAGAGAGAACAATACCAAAGAAAAGCTCCGCACCCCTCTCCCTATCGTCTGCTATTCTTTAGCCGTCCACTCTTTCTCTCGGAAGAGCTGATCTTCTATCTAGAAGGACTCTTCGTAGTCGAATTGAAAGAGGAGTCAGACTCCCGTACCCAATCCCATCGATCTGACCAGCTTCCTTTATAGTATTCCCCTCACACCTCAGATGTCTAGGAAGGAAGCCACTTTGGCGAGCAAGTGACTTTTCTTCTTTGAGTTCCTCTCATTTAGTTAGTCGAGCTAGCCTACCTTCTATCAGTAATAGAATGTCTAAGCAAAAGAGTCAAAGGTGGGAATCTCCTAAAAGTGAAGTGAGCTCTAACAATCGATGCGGCTAAAGGAGCCTGCTTTGGTGGCCCTAAGAGGAAGCCCATTAAAGTCAGCTTCAAGCTTCCGGCAACCGCTTATCCCAAGATAGGTGGTAAATTCATTCCGGATGGAACTCAATATTGAACATTTTTAGGCTTCGGCGGATGTAGATTCGGCAAATTCTTACTCTTCTTCAGGTGCAGATGAGGCTTATGGGGAAGAGGAGGCAAGGGCTGACGCTTAAGCATCGGCTAGTGGAACTACTCCTGTCCTTCTTTCGTATCCGAGGTGGGCTCTTTCACATATGATATGGAGGTCTAGTACGGTGAACAAGTAAGGTATGGACTCTTTTGATATGGGGGTAGGGACTCTTGATGTAAGGTAAGATGCTAGCGGTCTAACTCGGGTAAAGGGATGAGCCGGTTATAGTAGGTAGGCTTCTATCCGACAGGGTTTGATGGCTGATATCGGATAGGAAGAGAGAGATGACATTTATAGTGAACCCAAGAAAGGAATGTAATCGAAGAGGCCAGCGTAAAAGCACAGAAAGGGAAGCAACTTGTCCACAAGCTTGATCTTCAAATAGTGGTCTTTTTTCCTAGTTGCTAGTTTTGAGTTCCCTAGTTCAGCTACTCGAGAGCAAATCAATGGTCATAAGGCAGGGAGAGATCTTAGGTGAGAAAGAGTCTCAAGTAAGGTTTCAAATATGATCTGTGGGATGGTTATAATTCAGAAGTGAAGGAAGAAAGCTAGGCTTCGTCTCTGTCTAAGGCTAAAGGTGAATCCCTTACTTCAAATAGAATAGAGGTAACTCACTTATGTCTTCAAGTGAAAGAAATAAAGGAAGAGAAATCCCTCCATCCGATCCCTATCTTTTATGCCGATCTCAGCAAGCAGTACCGGAAAAAAAGGAGTGAAGGTTAGCAGACTTGGTTGCCTGCCACGGGGCCCCCTTGAAAGCAACTAAGTCAAGGTCAATTACACAAAGCTAAAGGAAAAGTTCTCACAAGAAGACAGAACCTTTCACGGGCTTGCCGAGCCCTCACATGGAGGTTGGCTTGCGTTGGTCATCCTCACTTCCTTATCTAGTTCTACTACCAGACTACTGAGTTGTAATCAATCTTGACCACCCTACCGATCAGCTATGAAAGGGAGCACCCTCTTATGATAATAGTGCAAGGGCATTCCAGGGAGTCTAATCCATGCGATAGGCTAGATTTTTCTTTGCCAACAAGAGGAGTCGATTTAGTAGTTCACAAAGGCATAGTCGAGAGAAAGACCAGGAAAGCAACTTTGCCGCTGAAAAGCAGCTAATCCGCTCCTCGGATTCCCCGTCTTTGGTCTTTAGCCTCTATATGCCTCTCGGATAAAGTAGACTTTCAGAAAGATGAAGATTTGGTGAACTATTCAAAAGAATGGAAGCAAGGCTCTTTTGGGGCCATAGTCTCTTACTTGAGTTAATCCTTGCGGCAGTTACGATCGCTTTGAGGAGCGAAGCCGCTCTCATATTATTTTACAGATTCTAGTCAATATTAATTATAGGAGAGGAGTGGTCTATCCCGACCCTATAGAAAAAGGGAGGAGAAAGAGAGAAAGAAGCTTCACTACGGCCAATCCCTCTCCTTCTTAGTAGAGTCATTACCTTTAATTAATCTAGAAAGAAAAAGGCTTTCTTAAGTCATCCATTCCCTCTCCTGAGCCTAAAGGAAGGCTAAAGATCAGTTCACTGGTCTGAATGGCTGATTAGACTTCTTTCCTTCTCAAGCTGCCTTTTTGGCTTGAAGATTGACGGAAATCTTTAGCTCTCGGTCCTGGCTGTCTTCGATTCGCTCATAAGCCATCTATTTCAACTGAATCAATCTCATCTTTATTTACTATGCCTATTTTACGGGTCCTCATTCCTGACAATCTTTCCTATTCCCTTCTAGAACTCATAATGCCTTCTTAGCGGCCATCTTTTCCATGAGCCTACATCTTTTGGCAGTAAAAGATCTTCGCGAGATGCCATGGCCAAGGACTGCTTTGGAAGCCAATCACACTTGGACACTTGTGCCCTTAGCACCTGGGAAAGAGGCCATTGATTCGAAATGGAGAAAGTCAAATTTCATCCGGATGGCACCGTGGAGAGATAGAAAGACCGTCTTGTGGCAAAGGGATAGACTCAAATTGAAGGCATCAATTTTCATGAGACATTTGCCCCGGTGGCTAAACTGCTTAGGGTGCCATGCCTTCTTGCCATTGCTTCGGTACGCAATTGGGAACTCTACCAGTTGGATGTCAACAAGGCCTTCTTGCATGCTGATCTTGAAGAAGAGGTCTAGATGAAGATTCCTCAGGCTTTTGGGGGAGCAAGTTGCCGCCTTCATCAGTCTCTTTATGGGCTCCGTCAGGCCTCTCGCAACTGCTATCAAAAATGGACTCAGTCTTTGCTCGCAGTGGCTTTCCTTCAGTCATCCTCCGATCACTCTTTGTGAATCCCTTTCTCCTCATCTTCCTGGGTCTGAGCTGCACTTTGAATCCCTGACTTCAATGGAATTCATTTCCCGCGAGAGACTGAATAGCTAGGCTCAGAGATGGAAGTACTTCCTTCAATACCTTTGCACTTTCAGGAAATGGGCATGAGACTTTCGAAGCTATTTCATCTTCTTTGATTGAGGCTTAGAAGGGCCAATCCCACTAATAGCCATGAAATTCAGGGAAGTTGATTCTTTGAGTTGCCTGTGTGAGGCCAATGGCGACTTCTATTCGAAAGAGTAAAGGAAGCTTTTCCATAATTGAATATCGGGTGTCTAGCCCCTATTCCATATATAATCTACGATCAATCCTCCCTAATTCAAGCACTTGTTAACCGCTCCTTGACTCTTGCTGGAAGGACCTCGCTTACCTTTAGAGGTCAACGAGAACATATATTAGAGATATAGAAATTTTTTCATAAAGTGGAAGGTTTTCCCCCTTTGATATGAATTCGAAGAAAAAGGGGCCCGTAAGCAATGAGTCTTGAGCCTCTGCCTTACCCAGACCAGACCAGTGCCCTTAGGCCCCAAAAGCCTGTGACAGGGAGTCCGCCCTACTTAAGACCTAGTTATAAGAAGAAAGCGTCCTCAAGCATCCATCGCTACTCTCTCTTGTCCGGTCGGAGAGAGGCCTATCAGAGATGCCTACGGTTCAAAGGGAAAGGGGCAGCCCGGCAGAGAAAGAGGGGCATTCTTTAGATCGTGACAAAAACCGAAATCATAGGCCCAGATCTCAACTGACTTCTGAAATCGCAGACTAAGGACCGTCTAAACGATTGAGTCCACCTTCTGTGATTCAATCCACTGGATCTTCCCGCAAATGGATGTCTGCTTCAGAAAGAAGGCTCAAAGGCTCATTCCCCTCTTCAAATTCCTTAGTGGGTCCCTTTCTTTTAAAAGAATTTGGAAAAGGCAATTGTATTGAATATTCGGCACAAGCCCTGTGTGGGAAAATAGAAGACTGAAGAAATGGGGATTTGTATATTGATCAGCCCATTATATACAAGTGTAAGACAAGTAAGGATAGTTACTTGGTCTACAAGTAAGCACTCCTAAAAAGAAAAGAATACCGTATATCCAAAAGTATACTAGGAATAGGACAGCAAACAAATATACACACAATTCTCAATACTCCCCCTCAAGTTGGAGCGTGGAGGTTGGAAAGGCCCAACTTGGCCAACAAAGCATAGAAAGGATCACGTCCAAGTGCCTTGGTCAAAATATCTGCCAACTGAAACTGAATGGAAATGGGACGCGGAACCATAAGCTTGGACTGAATGAACTGACGAAGAAAATGGCAAGAGATTTGTGCTTGGTGCGCTCATGAAAGAGCGGATTCGCGGCAATGTGTAGAGCAGCCTGATTATCACAAAATAGTGGAAGGGGATCCAGATGAGGAAGACCGTAGACCTCTAGTTTCACCCCAATTTCATAGATTTCATAAAGACCCGGGCAGGCTCTCATTCACAACAGCCTTTGGCTCGAAAGAAGAAGTTGGAAGCTCTGTTTGGGCTCCTTCGTCCATCTTATTTTGGCTATCTGAATCGTAATCCAATTCTTCGCCTACCTGTCCACGAGAATCAGATTGACTATCTGGTTGAGCACCTCCATGTAGATCTGCAGCCTTCCGTTGAAGCGAAGCCCTCGCTCCTAGTGATTCGTCATCTGCAAGATCAGACCGCCCTTGAATGAATGGTTTTCACATCTTCTTTCTCCAACTCAAAGTGCACAGCCTATGGATCCAGCGCATCATAGCCTGCAATCCTGGTCGCTTCATTTGCCCATTGAGAAGTGCCTGGTCCCCTCCGGCCGGACCTGCGCTTTCTCCTCCTGCTGAGCTTTTGCCAGCATCAGCTCCCGCCATTCCAGATTAGGGAATGGAGTAATTCTCTTCGACGCCTGCCCATCCCAGTAGTGGATCAGCTGGCACTCCTGCTCGCTCCTAGCTCCCCTTTTACGCCTATTTCATATTTCCTTCAGTTTGATGTAAGGCGCTATAGCCCGATGAAATTCGTCCACTAGCCCTTCTTTTTCTCTCTCAATCAGCCTGACTCTTTCCTCGCTGGCTCTATCGTCTAATAATCTAGCTATTTCTTCTTCATAGAACTCCAGTTTCGCGGAATATTCGTCTGCGAGTTGTTCTATTCGTGGATTGTTCTCCTCGATTAGCTCATCTATTATTCTTATTCGCCTCTGACTATCGTAATCTAATCCCACAACTCTATCTGCTTGTTCAGCCGGAGCCTTAGCTCCTACTAGCCCTTCCGCCTCTGAGCAAGAAAGAAGACTCATGGGAATTCAAATGCAATTTACGCCGACTTTCTAGCTCTAGTCAATGGATCGACCGAAGGGCAGTCATCAAACTCTTTCTTTCGATCCGTATCTTCTTTATTCTATCAAATCCGAAAGTTCCTGGCAAGATGAACCATCAGCCGATTCCAGGATCACAATTCATTATCCACGTGCCTTAAAGCAAGTCGAGTCATTACAACCGTCCTAGAGCTCAATCTGCAACGAGACTAGTGCCCACTGCATCATGAAAGCATCCTCCTTACGGTCACAATCCCATCGCATCGATCTTTCGCGGAATATCCTTTAGTAATTCAGTCTCATTGTACTTCCCTTCCAAATCCTTCTATCAAATTCTGAGACCGGACCCACTCGGAGTAGGCTGCCTACGTATCTCTCAAAAAACGGGGCGCATGAGAGAATCAGGTCACCGTAGTTCATTTACAGGAATAATGAAATTTCATATTTACTTAAGCCTATATCCCTACGACCCCCCCTTCTTTATAAGGTCGGTAGTTGCCTGTACACCTTTACTGATTGTGGTGCTTACCCACGTCCAAGTGACGTCCGTCTCGAATCAAAAGCTTTTCGTCGGAATACATCCTGTCTTTTCACCTTAGTAGTCCTATGCATAGTCAGTAGTTTTGGAAGAAATGAAATAAAGTAGTGGATGAAATTATGTCCTGGACTCCCGATCTAGATCCTCTTCCCGAGTGAAGACTTTGACTTTTAATTCGGTATAGGTTTCCGATTCGATTCCGTCCCTATTTAGATCGTCTAGAAGGTGGAGCAGTTTTTTCAATGTCGGCTCACCCGTGGCTGTCCGGGGATCATCTAGAGCGCGAGCCCCCCGTCTCATCCAATCGCCAGTTGGATGAAGGACGGTCATCTTTCGGATGATTTCGACTTTTATCTCGAAGTGGTCTTCCGCTTCGTAGCGGGCTCTTTCGATGACCGCTGCCGAAGGAAAGTTCTCTCGAGATAACAGTCTTCGCTCTATGGAAGCAATAGAGTCTCCTCCTATGATCTCATCTGGGAGATACTGAGAAGATGGGGATACCGTCCGCACGGGACGGCCCCCATCTTCGTGGGGAGCTCCTTGATTGACCGAGGGTTCTCCCCCAGACGATTCGGTTGGCGTTGAATAGAAAATGTCCGTCCATCCACCTGCACCTGACGGCCCCGATCCTGACGGAATCATCATTTTGGTGGTTGAGGTATCCCAGCCAATCAAAATTAGCTTTAGGGCGGTGGAAAGGGTCCCGGATATAATAGATGGGAAGCCCGCCCGTCCTAAAAGGAGTCGTAAAAGAAAAACGGCTCCCATACAAAATACATAATGGCAATGTGCAACTACATAATAAGGATCATGTAGAGCGACGAATTGGTGGAAAGAGGGATAGATGAAGCAAATCAAAGGAATTTTCAGACAAAGAAGAGAAAAAAGGAAGACTATAGTGGCTAGGAAAGCTCCGGCTATTCTATTGAAAATGGGAAAGATCGAAGTAAGCTGCGGCTTATAAATAGGAAGATGAGGAGATAAGGGTCGAAGGAAAGGCATGATAGACGCTTTTGGATCTTTCTTCGCTCTTCTCGCAGAGCGGCATACCGAAAAAAAAGGATAGAGAAAAGGATGACTATACTATAGCCTTCCTAGGAAACACTGGATCGAAACGATAGAATCAGTATCTATTATCTATTCAAGAAAAGAATCCCGGACCCACGTAAGAAAGATCAGAGGAAATAGATTCATTCATGCAAATAGGATCAGAGGGAAGATAGGAGTAAAGAGTACACTGAATACCCCCATCGTCTTCGATAGAAACAGACCGAGCCAATTCGCATAAACTCACTTCACTGGATGCCTTATTCCATACGGAAGAACTTTCGAACTGAGGAACTTAACTGAGCTCACTAGTAGGAAGCTAGTAGGAAGATATATGGATCCCTATCCCCTTACTTGACCTTATTATTGAATTCCCTACTTTAGGAAGATAAAGAAAGATGAAAACACTTACAAGAATTTAGGCATAGTTCTTCGCCTAGAAAGAAAAAAGATCTATTCTATTCCTACAGATTGGACTTACAGAGGTAGATCCATATCTCCTATTTATATATATAGAATTCTGACCGCAGGAAGATCCTCAAGAAAGGAAGAACTTCGAAAGGAGGATTTTACAATAAAAACTTTACGAGCATAAAGCAAATCTAGATACAGATAAACCACCTTGCACTCATTAATGAATTCTGACACGAGCTATAGGCTCAAGAATTCTTCTTCCGTTAGGCCTAGAATAGGCATAGTTTTTGGTCATAGTAGTGCCGGAGCGAAGAAAGGCAATTCCCAGAACCGAAACTGTCCATTGGCAGCTTCAACTAGAATAAGACTTATCCACTCTGATCGAATCTCACTCATAGTTAGCCGGATACCACCTTTTCATACTTTTTATACCTAGTAGCCCACCGGATCCGCACTAGGAGGCGAGGCAATGACGTCTCTCTTATAGAATTACGAAACCTAAGAATGAGACCAAGATAAGTAGAGCCATTAATTAGAAGTGCTTTGACCAGATTCGAAATCATCGAGAATTGAAGACTAAACTGTATTTACCATATAATTCACTTCCCTTTGAACAGATCCGAGCCAAGGCAAGTACTATTGTTTCTGTCCTTCTTTCTGAGATAGTGATATACCTTTCTGTCTGCCTTGACACCCGGGGGAAAGAGGTGGGCTAGCTAGTTCCCGCTATTTACCGGCGTTATCCCCCTTTTCCCTATTAACTTCTTATTCCAAGGCACTCCCTATTCTTTATGCCTTTTCCTATTCATCAGTCAGTCTGGTGCACTTTCTTTCTTCATCTAGTCATGAGTAAGGAATAGGCTTTCCGCAGTTCAAGGTCTGGGTTTCAGAGTTGCTCGGTTCTCCGTCTCATCAGTCTTAGATAGGCGAAAGCGAAGAGTCATCATTGTTTTTCTCGCTTAAGCGGTGCTGTTGTCCCCCTACTTTCGGAAAGATGCTCAAGAACAGGTTTGGCTCTTCGATCGAAGAGATCTCTTTTTTGCCGAAATCAATGAAAAATAGTGAAAAAAGACGGGGTTTGGTAAGACTTTCGCGAAGCGTGGAAAAAGTACCTAACTTATGTAATTACTTGATCTCTTCTTGTTTTTCGGTCTCTTTTCTGTCTTTTCCTTAGGTGAAGTCTCACTTTGGCCATGGTGGTATAGAAGAAATTCCTTCTTTTTTCCCTCTTTTCGGTGAAATTTTCGCTAGGAGACTGAGATTTTAGATCCATTTTGCTTGTCAGACATAGATGGAAAGTGTTTAAATCCTTCGGCAGTTGAAACTAAGCTTGAGCTTTTCCTTCTCTGATTTTGTGATTAAGAGGGATCGAAACTCAAGTAATTGCTGATAGACCTGCTCCTCTCTGTCCCCGTAAGCACACACTGAACCACATCAGCTACAGGTACGAGGTCACTCTTATAAGGGAAAGAGGTCTCGCGGACCATGCTCTAGTAAGCGATTTCATAATTGGCATTTTTTTCCTTCCTCCTAGCCGCTATCTGACTGGACAGTGTCTAATGCAAGAGATTGCCCTGTATGAACTCCCGCAGCTCCCTGTTGAAGACAGGATCGTTTGGTCTCTCAGCCCGGATGGAAATTGAAACTCCAAAACAGCCTGGAACCTCATTAGGAAGACCTATCCTAAGGTCGACTATGCAGGCATCGTTCGGAATAAATTGAATATCTCCGCCTGGATGGCCCTCAACTCTGGGCTTCTTACAGCGGATCGAGTTAGCAGATTTTTCTCTCAACATCGTGACTCTTTGTGGCCTGCGCATGCTTGAGAAAGTGCCGAAGATCTCTGTTTTCAGTGCAGGTGGATTTGGGCTCAGCTCTGTTCTAAATGTGGAGATCAGCCTGCAACCAACCTTAACTTTGCTAATTCAGATAAAAAGTCAGAATTCGGCCTTTACTGGCCTGATCCTAAAGCTCTGCTTTACAGCACTTTGACTATGTTTGGTGCGAGAGAAATTCCAGGCGCCATGAAGGGAATACAAGCAGTAAGCAGAACGTCGTTTTGGAAAATTGTAAGGGAAGTCAAACTGAGACTGCATAGGGAATGTATTCAAAATAGCCCATTAGCTTATACTAATGGCACTTATTCAAAGTACTATAACATAAACTAGCCTTAACAAGCAAATGAAAGAATAATATCAAGCCTAACCTTTCCCTTAAACTAGCAGACAAGAACTACCTTCTTAGCTTTTCTAGAGGAAAAAGGATCTCAAACCAACCGAGGGCTAGGAGAGGGTAGAACGAGTGTTGAGCGAGCGAAGTAGCCCATAAGCTATAAAATAGAAATTCCGTGAGCAGCGATTTAACTGAACGTTCAAAGCGCATCCAGCAGGAAGGATTTCCGGCATTGATTAAGCTGACACCTATCTTTGATGAAGGAGCGGGCGTCCTTCCTTGTCTAATTTCTAACTAAAGCGCTAGTCTTTGACTGCTTTATTGGCCGCTTTCCTTCTCTACCTTACTCTACCCCTCTCTTCTCGAAAGGACTCACATCATCAGCAAGCAAGACCAGATTGACTTCCTCCTTTCACTTCTGCCAATCGCCTTCTTTGGCGAGTACTACCTACAGATTAAGAAAAGAAAGGATTCGACTTCCAGATCATAATTGCTTTAGTGAAAACTAGATAGCTGGGAGATAGAAGAGAAAAAACCTATGCGTAGGGACGTTCAGTTTCGTCTTTGGCTTAAACAAAAGGCCTAGCATATTTTCTAAATAGAATTCATCCAACGCGGAATCGACTCAAGGAGAAAGAAGGCTGTCTTCTATGGAAGCGAAGTAGGTTACTCTATGTGAATTCACGATGTCGGGCTGGATAAACTTTAGAAAGCCGATGGAAATGGGAGCAATTAGTACACAAAAGGTAGTAACTATAAGGTAGAAGTTTGGCACCACATGGTGCGGATCGTTGAGTTAACAATTACACATGGAAGGGTTGAAGTCGTAAAAAGTCTGTCGAAAGTGTGGCGAAGCGTGCTTAGTTGACCTACTCAAAGTGGAAGCTCTTCTTGACATCTGCGGGCTCTGAGGGTGACAGCATCGAATCTTCGCTACCTCCGGACGAAGGATAAGTCACCGCCGGATCTCCCACCGACATGGTGTGCTCTGTCACAGGCGTGGGCAGCTATAGTTGTCCCCTTCGGCACAGAAGAAGACTACCCTCGAGACTTTGCCGTCTTAGCCCATTCCCAATATTCTCGCCGGTGAAATGCTTGACCAGCACCTCCTCCTTCCTTGAGCTTTCATAGCTGATTGCCTCTGCCTTCTACTAATAACCGGACTTCTTGGCCTATTGAATGATAGAGCCTACTCTCCGGAATCTCTTGAAGAAAGCTATATGCTCCCACAGAAAATCCCAGGTGTGTGAAAGGAGTAAGAGCGGAGTCTCTCTCAAGGAAGATCTCCCGCCTTTTTCTCTTTCCTCTGTTGAGCTCATTCCTTATGTATTATCTCCTCCTAGGGGGATGGATCCAATGAAAGCCTTATTGAAGGTCTTGAATCCTATTCCTCTATATGCATTCTCTTGGCTCTTTCAGGCATAGTTCCTCCTCGAGAGAGTATAGGCTTCTGTCCTTGGTTTAGGCTTTCCCTTTAACGTTCATCTGGAAAAGAAATGGAAGGATTGCGCTATATGTTGTGACAGAAAAGTCTGTTCGAAAGTTCGTTCTAAGGCAGACACGAACATGCACGTCAAATGGTTATAGAATTCTCACCCAATTCAAAAGAGGCTTCTCGATGCTTTTCTTCGCATTTCTTCTTCCGACCTAGTGACTGAGTATAGCTAGGAAGAAGGTGCTCCTTTTATGATTTTCTGGCGGAAATCGAGTAGTTGACTTTTTCTTATTTAGGCTTCTCTCGTTATCTCATCCAGAAAAAAAAGAGTCTTAGACCTAGGAGTTTCCTATTGGAAAAAAAAGAAGATGCCTCTCTAAGCGCTTCGCCCCTTTACACCCGCGAGAAGTCCTATCTCATAATTCCGGGCAATCTTTAAACTTCTTCTCCTTATCATTCCACGAGAAAAATCTCTCTAGGAAATGGCTCTCTTTTCTCTCTTCAACCTCCAAATTCAAGTTAAAGAGGTTGAAAGCCCTGTCTTTTTGAATATCAATCCCTGGTTCTGCGGACTCCAGAGCTATAAGGAAAAGCCGATAGCCGATCTTTGAAGAGAAGAAATAGGACAGAGAAAGCCTAAGACAAAAGAAAATAGTCCACGCTATGACTCGTAGAAGAAAGGAGAGATTCTAGTATTTCTAGTTGATTAAGCCTATAAATCAGTCAATTGCAGATATCTTGTACGAGATTGAAAATTCCCAAACTAGCCAAGGTACCGATTCGAAACGTCATCCTACCGGAGGAAAATTCTACTAGTAAGGATCTCCGGCCAACATTCCTATCCTTTCCTTAGGCTCACTAGGTCATCCTCACTTAAGTAAGTAATTGGGAGAAGTTCCATTGAGCATAGGAATTGGATAAGAGTCTCATTTCTATTAAGTGAATTGGACGACGAGAAAACCATGGATGAGGATAAATATACTACGAAAGACGTAGATGAATTTGTGAGTCCCATCATTGGGAATGAAAGAAGGAATGCTATAATCTCACTTAAGAAGAATTCAGAGAACCCATAAAAGCGAGAGACTCTCTTAAGGAAGACTAGGAAGAGTACGAGATCAAGATGGAATGGCCCAAACGCACCAATGTCACGAGTCAAAACTCAATCCTCGTCTCAGTCCCCGAACTTGAACTAAAGCATACTTGGGGATACTGATTCTAGGGAGATATGGAAGTCCTTCCCTTCACCCCTATAAGATCTTGTCTCTGAGATAGCAGGCAGACCACAGAACCAAGATAGAATGAGAACAAGGAAATAGACGAGTGAGCATGAAAGCAAATACAAAGGAAAAGAAAACAGAAGAGGTCAATTAGCAACTCAGGAAAGAACAGCCAAAAAACCTCTTCGACGGGTTCATTAGCTTCCACCAGAACTTGAACGTGGGTCGGATCAGTAGAAGACTTAAGTCATTTGATCCCATCTACACAACCTGTTAATTACAGGACCTTCAACTAGGCCTTGAGGTACTTTTATAAGGTGATTTGACCGGACCTCGGGAACATAAATAGAAATTTCTTGTTGAGATTTCTGAGCTTGAAAGATGCTATTTCGGATTAGATCTTCAAGTCCTCACTGGATTCACCTGAGTAGATGTTCTCAGTCTTTTTTCCATAAACTTCAGTAATTATTGGCTCGGCAAGCCTTATTCAAATATTCGAAAAGCAGAAAATGACCTCGATTCCCCATGGATAGATTGACTTACTCTTGAATCCCGAAGAAAATCAGTCTATTGGATCGGAATAGGACGTGGTTTTCCACCAAGAAGGTTGATGCGTCCCCGTTGTGAAATTTCTTCATCTTCCGACGATGTAGGCGTAGCCAACTATCGTTGATAGTTTAGCCGCATGCTTTCTATGCCTTTCCCTTCCGGGAAGATTTAGAACTTCGTCCGGGGTAGACGGGTCTACCAGCTACAACCATGAAGCTGAGGTCATCGTGTTGGAAGGTCTTCTTCCAAGGTGGCAAGGATGAAGCTTTACTCGGGTAGGGACTGCTAAGTCCGCTACTTTGGAAACCTCCAGAGGTGCCGAAGGATCTTCCAACAAAGTGTTCGCTATATCTTCCTCCAAAACCTCTATTGCAACCAAAGGGTGGTCTTTTCCAGAAGTTTTCCATAAGGTAGGAGATGAAGTTTCGGGTATACTTCAACGCGTTGGGAACGCAGGAGGTGCAAGATTTGGCTGATGCAGGGTCAGAGGATTCTTCATTTTGACTATCTTCGCTTGCAGCAGAAACATCACCAGCTCCAACATTTCTTTCAATATGCTCAGTAGCAGGTATCTTTCAATTTTCCAAAGTCGATTCAATGGCATTGACCTTCTTTTTTATATCCTTCAGGTACTTTGGCAGATTACCAAGGTTAGTACAGATATGGAGAAGAGTTAGGTTAGTCGAGTTTAGCTGCTTGTGCAATACCAAAGGTGAAAGATATGAAGGGAAGTGAACTGGATTAGCCATATAATAGAAATGGACTGTTATTTCCTCGAACGGTCCGATTCAACCGATCAGCAATTAGTCGTTATCCGACCAACTACGCCATCTATGTTGGCTAGAGTTCCAAGGGTGACCGACATCAAGTGGTCCTTCTTTATCCAATGACTTCTCCCTTTCAAATCCTGGGCGGAGATAGGAGGAAAGCTCATAGCCAGTGCACAATTCTCAATAAGAAGGAAGTTCCTGCTCGCACAAAGGAAAAAGTTCTCAACCAGCAGTAAAGAAAGAGGGTCTCCCCTCCCTCCCCGGCATATCCGGTAGAATGTCACAGTTCGGTCCTAGATCAAGGATCTCCAGAAGAAAGAGTCCAACTAGATTGGAGATGAAGACAAGGGGATATCGGAAAGGTTTTCAAGGCCTTCTCCTTCATTGGCAAATGCTCCGGTCCCAAGGAAGATCTCTAGGCGAAAAAAGGGAAAAAAGTCCCAATCAATCTTCAAAATCCTGTGCGGTTTAAGCCCAGCTAGGTCTTCCGAGGTCTGATCATGACGGTGTCCTAACCGACGTCCTTCCTTACTACTTTATTCTTCTTTCTTAAGCAAGATATAGCCTATGTGTAGAAAAGGCCCAGTTTTACTAAGAGATCCTTGGGATTCCTGGCAAGGATCCATTTGAGAGTTTATCCAATCGTCTCCAGAGACTACATATGTAAGGAGTGAGGAAGATATTAGCCCTGGTCTTGAAGATACGTAAGGACCAATGCTTGCCGAGCCGGTGGAAGATGAAGCTGTCAAAGCAGACCCAGATCAGGACAGGAGACAAGCAAAGATGAACCAAAGAGTGAGGCTTCAGAGGCAGAGGAAAGCGCTGCGCAGACGACTCGAGATGTAAAGCTCGGAATGTAGATAAGAGCGCTCTAGCTCCGCTCCGCAAGAAGTTCAATCCCAAAAGGGATTTTCTTACGATAGTAGCACAGTGGATAGTTCCATGTTCACAGACAGAGGCCACTCAAGAGGTGCAAAGCACTCGATCAAGAAGTGCTTCTGTTGGCAGTTTATCTGCTTAGTTAGTGAGAGCAGGACTAGAGTCATGAAAGAGTACCAGTGTAGGTAATGAGAGGATACTAGCCTATTCTCTCTTTCCTACTCTTCCTTTTCCATCTTTCTCCGACGAGCCCGACTAGAAGGCGGTAGTCTCATAGGGGATCGGCATAACTGATAGGGAGCCTAGCTACCTTCCTATTGAAGAGAGGCATTAGCGGGAACTGAAGCAAGGGAAGGGCAAGAACTCTACGAATTGTTGGTGGCTTAAGGACGGGACTGAACCTTTCGTCGTAGTCGACACCGTCCTGCTGACTAAATCCCTTAGCAACTTCTAACCTTTGTGACGCTCAATAAAAGGATCCGCGCGTCCTTTGACCCGAAATAGCCAACGAGAGCCAATGACCTTCTGAGATGGAGACCGGGGAAGGAGGGTCCACCTATCATAGAGAGCGGGCCAATGAAATTCAGTCAATTCCTCTTTCGTCTTGTATCATCATTCGACATCGTGGGATCTTGTGCTGCTACATTCTTTGGTACGGGAGAATCTAGATAGGCCACTTGTCTCACCCGGTAGATGAAGGATTGGTCCCAGATATAGAAGTCAGCTTCATTCAAACCTTTTCTTCTATGGCTATCTTCATTCTTTAGCACAAAGCCTTTCTGTAGAGTCCAGTCTGCCAGGCCGGTGGTCTCCCCTTTCCCGGACTAAAAAGTAGATATCCACCCCGCCACGAGCCTCTAGATCTGCACTCTTTCCCCCATTACATAGAGCCCTGAGCCTCCAACATTCTTGATTCCCGCAAGGCAAGTGAGTTCCCTTCAAGACCTTACTCTCGTAAGTCTTTCCATTATTGACTTCCCTTCCTCACATTACCTTTCACGAAGTCGAACCTCTTTAGTCTATTGCAAATATGTATTTGTCCGTCCGGGCCTTCGCAAATTGAAAGTGCTTAGAAAAAGGCTAGTGAACGGTCCCTACCCGCTCTTCACTGAGACTCCTGGAGCAGCGGAGGTGAATACCAAGAGCTTGAGAAAGTGAAGGCATGACTTGACTTATCTTTTTCTTTGGTTGGCCTACTCTCCAAAAAGAGCCCAGTAGTTGAATAGTTTAGGCATCGTCACGGAAGCCCAATCAACACTCTATTAAGGTTCACTTTCGCAAGTGAGCTTCCATAATACCTCACTCTACTTTAAATGATTCTTCCAATCCTCCCAGAAAGAAGAGACAGAGAAGAACAATTATCTCATACCGGACAAAAGACTAGTGAGCTAGCCAAGACTAAAGATTATCCTACTTCCGAGGAAGAAGCAGATCTAGACTGGACTTGTGCACTTTTCCCATATGGTGGACTCCTGAAATGGAATGAGGGAGTAAGCTATATGCTACCTTAAGGAGGATAGACATAGAAAAGGTAGGGAGAGGTACCGGAGTAGGGCTATTTCCTGCTTTCCCATAGAGAAGGAGCTCATCTAAGATAGAAAGGAGGCAGAGAGACTACTAATATGGATTGACAACCTCTCGTGAGCTATAATAAATAGTACGAGATAGAGTTCGGCGCCTAAAGTGCGTACTACTTACAAAACAGAAATGAATTCGGAGATACCAGCTAGGAGTGCCTTAGCTGCCACGATCATGCTTTCCCGGATGCACTCACTATCTTACCGAAGCTCCTTTCCTTACTCACTCTATCCCTTACCTATGAAGCATCAAACTAGAGGAAGCAAGAAAACATGAGACTAGTAGAACCAAGTGCACAAGCAAGGCGACAAGAGAGAGGGAGAACCAGAAGAAGGAACTGCGCACTCGCGATAGCACCCACAAAACTATCCCAAGAAAGAACCAAGAAAGACTGAAAGGGCTATACCTATCCCTTACTGGAGACTAGATGACTTAAGGGAGGATATAGACTACTGAATAGACGGAGAAGCATTCCTTCCAGAACCCATACTGAGACAAGAAAGAAAGACTGACATGAACCCTGACCTTCGGGCTAGGAGAAGCAAGCACCCAAGAAACCACACTCTCTTCCCCTTACCGATAGCCCAGGCTTAGGTTCTGGCTACTAAATATGCACTGAATCTCGGTGAAACATCCACCTATTACCGGAGGTAGACTGTCCCACACCCCTAACTTCTAACTAGGAGAATCAAGCTAGCGCACACTCGCTTTTTCTCCTGCTGTCGCATTAAAGCTTGAAGTTGATAGTCCGGGATGCACAGTGAGCAAAGAGTCATAGGATAGAGCTGGCTTCGGGTTAGGAGAAAGGATTGGTTATAGGCTTTGCTGGAACCCTCTCGACCGGCACCTATACCTATCTCTCAGAAGTGAACAAGCAAAGGCCGGAGCACAGCCTGAGACTGATAAGGAGAGGGCCCGGTTGTAGTCACTACTTCCTTCAGGCTATCCAAACGCGGCACCAGGACTACTGAGATCGAAATGGAATTCATAGAGTCCAACAGAGGCCAAAACCTAGTAAGTTTATTTGCCCGAAAAGAGGGAGATTGGAGGAAAAAAAGTAGAGTACACCATATGGCCAACCCAGACTTTTAGTAAATAAAATGGCTAAAATCGAGTGAAAACGAAGAAGAAATCTTATATTTCTGTAAGTTAAGTTCTTTTGAGAGGAATACAAAAACTATTGTTAGAACCCGTATTTTTTGACTATTTTGAGCCTAAAAATAGGAAAATAGAAAGAAGAAAAAGAAGAGACTGAACTTCTCTTCTACAAGTTTCCGTAAGTAGGGGGACGGAAGAAGTACGAGCTAGGCACTGATGACTCGGGAGAGAGAGGTAAACCCAGAACTTAAACTAGGCCTAGGAGAAGAGTGCACAGAGAAAAAACTAATAGTACGCTCACTACCCCGCAAGGGCTCGTCTCGGACTTCCTTTATAGTAGTTCAGGATGGGATGTACAGTGAGGAAGTCAAATAAGGAGGAAGAATTCAATTGGCAACTCAGTCCAGCACATCAGAAAAGCCAGAAATAGGCCAAGTTTAGGAGAAAGACAGAAGCTAAAGTGAGCTATTCTATATTGACCGAAAAGAGGGATATTTAGGCAGAAAAAAGTGGAGTCTACCATATGGCAAAGTGACACTTTCCCTAAAGAAACCAGAGAAAAGAGAGCAAAAAGAGAGAAGAGATCGAATAGAAAGAACTGCTCTCTTTCCTCTTTCGGTAGGTAGGGGGACAGAAGTTGAACTTGTACGAGCTATGCACCACTTCTTCCTCTTAGCTTAGCTTGAGCCGAAACAAGACTTATGACTAGAGGAACCTATCCACTCTGAAACCCTGACCGATAACCTAGGAAAGACAGAAGAGACGGAGAGGGAAGCCACCTATTAATCAGTCTCACATGAACCCGGACCTTATGGCTAGCCTATGAATGCATGCACCTACCTCAGAACGACATGAATGAGACCCTAGCTCAAGCATTTAGTTAGTACGTGACTCAGAAATAGAGAGCTGTACAACATATGGGAAAAGTGGAGAACTTTCTGTGACCTATGTCACTGAGATTGATTGAGCAACTTAGTGAGTCCGATATAGATGTCAAACTAAGCTATGGGATTGCACCTAGGAGATAGATAGATTTATGGACCTAGACATAGATGTGAAACCACTAAAGTACATTTTCCCTCGGTAGCTGATAAAGATTGAGAAAAAGTAGACCTAGATATAGATGGAAAGGAAGACTTTTCTTAACTTCCCCACCAGCTCATGGAGAAGACAAGATAGAGCCAGACTACAGCTCTACTGTCAGAATTCATAACCTTTCCCCGAAGACAGAATGCCTAGAGCCATACCAGATCTTCCACGAGATGAGAAGGAAATTCCCCTTACCTGCCACTCGGGCGAGAAGACTTATCCTCTATTGATAGCAAGCCTGTAACTCAGGCTATTTCTTTAGGCGGACAGATTAAGGATGCCTATCCTACTTTATAGGCTTGAGTCCAAAGCAAACCCAGACTTCACTCTTTCTCCCGGTGGTAGAGTGGCTTCGCACCTAGTAGCCGGGTCGAAAGAAATTCTTTCTTCTATCTCCTCACATCTTAGGATAAATATTGCACCCCATATGCCTTTCTTCTTAGAGCATAGCAGTTTATTGGTGGGGCAAGGATCAAGTAGATTTTGGAATTCTAATTGGCTTCTTTTCTCTCTGGATAATCTGCCCTGCATTCTTCCTGACATTTCCATTCTTGAGGCTGCATGGGAATCTTAATATTCCTCTCTCTCAGGTCTCTTTGCAGCATCAGTTAACTCAATGCTTCAGTTATTCCTTGCAGTCCCAGGTTGGTTTGCTTAGATCATTGGTGGCTTCCTTCATTTGTTGGGAAATTTGGATTCATAGATGGGACATCACTCATGATAAGGAGCATCTGAACCCTGCCTTGGTGAAATTTAGAGGAGGGACCTACCTTATAGTCTCTTTCTTTATAAGCCTTCTGCCTCTCCTTCATTTCATGAGCATTCTCTCATTATGGCCTGTAATTTCCCTCTTTTGAGGGCACCTTTTAAGGTGGGCAAGTGGATCAGGTGCTAGCCCCCTATTTCTGCTTTGAAACTGAATACAGATGGATCCTCTATGGCTAATCAAAGTGCTGGTGGTGGCATTGTGAGGGATGATCAGGGAAAGGGAATCTTGGCATATGCAGCTAATTTTGGCACTGGCTCCAATATGTATGCAGAGGCAATGACTTTGCTTTTGGGCCTGAAAGACTGCAGAGATAATAGGCTCATGCTCAGTTGTGTAGAATGTAATTCAAAAGCTCTTGTGGACTGCATCAATGGGATCTCTAAAGTTCCTTGGGCTATACTTTCTATTGTGAGGGAATGGAATGCTTTCTTGCAAGGCAGTCATCTATCCCATCTTTATAGGGAAGGCAATAGGCTGGCAGATGCTCTTTCCATTACTGATCGGTCATATCCTTCTGTACTTTTTTCTGCCCCTCTCTTTATTAGCAGCTTGTCTTTCTATCATGAGTAGTGAGTGAGAATGGTCTTACAAGTCACAAAAAAGAGAGTGCAAAGGATAAGAAGAAGATTAATAGCAAAAGTAGGATCACTGACCGAGCCTCTTCCGCCTCCGGATTTATGCTCACCCCTTATACTTTGGAAGGCATAGATAAGCCCTGGAAGCAGAGTTGAATGATGAAAGAAGATATAGGCTTATGGCCCCCGACAAAGACCAGAGAAGCGGAACCTCATCAATCAATCCACCTGACACGGAAGCCAAGTGCAGTGAGTCCTGCGAAGCTCTTCACGACCCAGATAGACTTCCTTTCTATGCCCAGCCATAGTCAGCCATGCCAATAGGCTTTCTTGACTCTAATATGATAGGCTATATGGTATGGGAATGGGTATTTCCCATAGAGTTTGAGTGACATATTTATAGAAAGAATCAATGAATGAAGTTTCCCTCTCATCAAGATCTCAATTTCTCATTTCTGGAGTCCCATATATATGTTCAGTGAGACCCATCGATTTTACCATAGAGACTTTGACCAGCTTTCTCTCCCAGCATGATCTGATTGATCGGTTCGAGCGTCACGGGCTTTTGACTCAGAGACTGAGAGACCTAGAGAAATTCCTTCACTTTCTCGGAGATGAATGACTTACCATGAGATGGCCAAGCACCAAAGAGCGTACGAGAGTAGCAATGGCTGCTACCTAAGTCCGGAAAGAGGCCAAGTGCTAAGCTTCCGACTGGCTTCAATTCTACTTATTAAATGGAAAAAAGTGATATGCCTCTGTAGTATCCAGCCCTGTAATGCCGTAATAGAGAGAGGTGGATTCTGGCTTAATAGATCGAGGGAATAGCATCACTGGGAAATAAAGTGAGAGTGAAGGCCCAATCCTGACTCAAGCTTGAAAGTCAAAGGGAAGTGAGAGTCAATAGCTTCTCGAAGCGACAGCTTTCTTCTCTGATTATAGGGGGCTAGTAGCTAGCAAAAGAGGTTCTCTCCTATCATCTTATATAAGGACTAGTCTTGTCTTGAAGTAAGCTCAATGAGTGTTGACTTCCCTCCCTTATATAGCTGGGAACGGCTTCTCGACGGATTTCGGCATCTTAAAGCCTTGGGCTCATCCATTAGCCTCTGCTTCAATTGCCTGGTCGGCATACTACTTCTATTTTGAACTATTCTCTTCGCGGCCAATTCCATCTTTACCGAATCATGTGGCCTCCTCCCGCCCATCCCCTCATGAGGTTCCAAGACCAATCTCGTCGCCCAAGATCCATAGTTAGGCTAGCTAAGGGAGACTACGCTCTATGGGATGGGCATCTAAATAAGGTCCACTTTGAAGTAAGGGCTGGAATTGATTGAAGAATGGGTTGACCAGCAGACTCAGGTGGATGATGTCCGGCTCACCAAGCCCATCTTCCGGCTTTCTCATATGCTTATGCTGCCATGCGCAGCGCCATACCCAAGAGCGGAGATCTCACCCTGGCCTATCAGATACTGATGTGTGCCAACGATGCCTATCGGCTCCTGAGGACATTGTACAAGATCCTGAGCCTGAGTCTCACCCGAGTACAAAAGCCGAGGATATTTTCGATGAGATCTCTAACTTAGCCAACTGGGAATATCGCATAGTTAGAGAGTATGGCTCTTAGGGGTCTAGATCTGGGGGGCGGTAATTCAGGAAGCAACTCCTCCTTTGTCCATCCACAAAACTGCCGTCGGTTTTAGCGCCCGGGCCTTCGAGTCTAATCTTCTTATTCCCCCCATGGATCTAAAGTTTCAAAAGAATGCCCTTCTCCGGGTCAGTTTACCAGCAAGAGTTGGCGCAATGTAATGGCCTTTGCGTCCGCTTGCAAGGCTTAAGAGTTGAACCCAGCTACTGAAACTTTTTATATTTCTTCAACTTGAAGCTCAAAGACTGTTTATTCTAGGTGCACTTCCTTGCTCAATAAATATTGGTACTCTCATAGTCTGGTCAAATAAGAAATATGGGTCCCTCTTGGGTCTATCAATTCTATGAGTGAAGGAACTGGAGATCCTCTTCCTTTGGTCGAGCGTCTTTTCGATCCTTTTCCCCTCTATCTTTCATTATTCTCTTTGCTTTCTAGTTCTCGTTTTCATCCCTAATTTCATGTCTCTTGCTTACTATTTTCTAGGGGTTCTTTTACTAGGGAGTCGGTGTCTTTCTCAGCGAAAGATTGATCTCCTCAGATAGGTATTGATCTTGCTATCTTTCAGTATTTCGGTTTAATTCTTCCTAGTGGAATTCGGCAAGGTATATACTTTCTAGACTATAAGACCTATTCTATAAATCTTTCTTTCTGTCTATATTCTATAAGTGCGGGAGCTTTCAATAGTCTTCTTTCAGTCCTATCGCTGTCACTAGTTCTATTTTTATGGCTTTTTATATTGTATAAGAGAGGTGGATAGTTTTCCTGGTCCCAAAGTCCTTTGTTGAGCAATCTACCTATCGATCTTGGCTCTCCCTTTCTCTCACCCTATCGAGAAAGAAGGAAGAAATTCAGGTTTTAGCTCTTGTGCGAACAGGAAGCACATTAGTAGTTCGCATCAATGATTTTAGCTTTCCAGTCTTCATTCCTAAATGAAGTTCAGTTGCTTTCCCGTTCTTGCGATTCGGTTTGTAGGGAATCTAATTAGAAAGAAAAGGACAGGAGATAGGCATCTAAGAGAGGCGCTCCGAATGATTAATGGAATTCCTAGTCTTTCTCAATTCAAAATGGATAGGTTTTTGAGTGAAAATAAGACAGTTATCTTGGAAAATCCGTTAGGCTAGATATATGCTTAAGACATGTGAATTCTCGAAGATGTCTATCGGGGGTGAAAGCTTTACACTAGAGTTCTCAGCAAGATTTCAGGCGGATCTTGATCTGCCTTCTGTCCCTCTTTCAAGTAAATGGATGGATCGAGATTTCTTTAGAAAGAGAAGCTTTTTTCTCTTTAGGGAAGGTACGCGTGAACCTAAGAAAAGAGCTTATTTCCCTTCCTATCTACGATTCACAATCTGTCCCGGAAGTGAGAGTTCTCTGTTCCCATTAGTACTAATTTCAGTCTCCGTCGTATCTAAATAAGTCTTTGAATGTGCAAGTGCGCATTCTCAATCCTGGTCCCAATACGCAATAAGATTCTTCTTCCCATTCTCCGAAAAAGAAGGAATTCTATTAGCTTCTGGCTAATATTTTCTCTCTTTCTGGCTAACAATGCCGTATAGAGAAGCCTATCCTGCCTGATCGTGCTGTCATATTTATATAGAAGGAAGGCTTAGTCTTTGATCTATCTTTCTAGCTTTGAGACTCTACTACTAAAATAAAAGCACTACCAAGGTCTCGATCGTATGGCAGCCTGAACCGACTAAGATGCTCTCATCCCTTATATAGGTTGCCTTTTTCCTTCGAAAATGCACGTCATTTGTCGAATTAGAATGAAGATTCCGCTAGTAGGGGATCGTCTTTCGATTACACAACGAGCACAATTTGATTCGACTTTCCTTGGATCTGATCTTACTATTCATGAGAATTTGCTTTACTATTACAAATAAATGAAGAAGCTAGGGCTTACTCCACAATCACTTTCCACTCCAAATTCTTTCTAAGGATTCATTATATAAAGGGCGGAAGGCTTATCACTATGAAAAGCTCCCCTCTCTTTTTTAGTTGCATCCGAGTGAGAAAGATGTAATCTAAGAGGCGAAGAAATCTTAAGTCAATTGCCAGACGGTATCAGTTCAATTTCACTTGATGAGTCCGTCCAAAGCGAGTTAGAGAGTGCAAGGGGTGGGGAGAGAGAAGAAGAATGGAGACAGCCAAGCGCATAACAATTCAAGGGAGTCTGTCTCCCTTTGCTTTTTGTCTGTGTTCCCGCTGCTTCTTCTTTCGCGGCAGCTCTGGAGTTGGTTGTTTTCCCCAATGAAGAAGATATTTTCTCTTGCTTGCTCAGAGAAATATTCAATGAGAAAGCCGGCTTCCTTGCTCGGTGGGATGATATTCTTATTATGGCTGCGCTAAAAGGCCTTTTCCATCTTGTCTTGTACGGCCTACCTTTCTTTATTTGTTCTACCTATACGCTAAGGGATTCTGCTCAGGCTTTACCAACCAATAAGGCGAGAGCTGCAGGAAGCTTTGTTTATTGGTGGCTTATAAGCGGTTATCACCTATAACATCCAACTTTGAATAAAAAGTGTCAAAAAAATGAAAGAAAGGCCCTAGCAAAGTTTGATTCTTAGTCTCTTCTACTCAACTCCTTCTAACCCGGTTGTGGCATCCGATCCGGCTTTCTTGGTCTTGCAGCAGGGGTTTTCTTGGCCCTTTTGCTTTAGAGCTCTAGGCTGCTTTGGCTTCCGGAGATCTCAAAGCATGGCCTCTTTGCAGTTTTTTGAGGGTCATTCAGCACATCAACTTAGTCCTAATGGGCGGCCTAATTCGCCCTGCTTGGAAGCGAATGCTTTGGTATATTCCATTCTTCTAATTGCTACGTGCATAGGGCGCCTTGAACCCATTCCTTTTAAGTCACTTTTTCAAAATAGCCATCATGGCCATCTCAAGAAAAGTCTTTCAGTACTTGCTTGATAGAGTTGGTTCTATAGCCTAGTTCAGTATATATTAGTACTGGTGAAGGGGCTACAACTTCTTTTCCTGTGTATGGCTGTGAAAGTGGGCGCTGTCTTGGCTCTGTCTGTGGTGTAGGGAGCCAGTCTCCGACTACAGGTGCCCTGGTGGCCGTATATGCGTACTAAGGGGCTACTAGATAGTGAAGGTCGACGACTGTAGTCCTTTCTTGATCATTCTCAAAGAAAAGAAGGCCAAACTTATAGCCTTACGCACACAGCCCTTCTATTCCCATGATCACAGCATCTATTTCAGGATAACTGTAAAGTCCCGGCTAGTAGCATAGCTGCCTTCTCGGATCTTTCGCCTTGTCTCTGGGCTGGAGTTTAAGTACTTCTGGATCTGATTAAAAGAGTGTTTAGCTCGCCCCTCTCAGAAGAAAAGGGCGTGAATCATAGACCTATAGTCTTCTCTGGCTGTGTTGATGTTGACTCGTCAAAAGAAGGCTTGTGAATGGTAGTAATCTCTGACTTCGGTATTTCGATATGTAATGAATTGAGTCTTCTACTCGGAATTGGCGCCTGCCGGGCCGAATGCACATCTATTGAGAAGCATACTCTCACTGTTTACGGTTTTGATCCCAATTATTAGACAGAATTAGTAGGAAGGAGTAAGGATTTGCCTCCTCGGTTCTAAATGAAGCCGTTGATACCTTGATCCCAGCATCATACAGAAGATCTGAAATATGCGAAGAGAAAGCTGATAGCAGACGAGAAAAGATTGTTCTATGGCTTGGTTCCAGATGGTCAAAAGAAGCGGAACTTGTTCTCAAGGATATTGCTTTGCCTACTGGGATAGGAAAGAGAGGGAGTGCACCAACTAAGAAGGAGAATGCTTATAGAACATAAGGAAGGAGTAGGGAATTTCTCCTAGGAGATCTTCCGTTTAGCCCTTAGTTAACCTAAGCCTGCCCAATCCATGGAAGTTGATAGTCTGACGGCACTGAAAGAGATGTCAAAGGAAAATACCAGCTGCAAGACCTTTTGTGAGTAGCTACATTCAAAAAATAGATGATCGGAAGATGGCAGTACTCAGAGCGCAGAGACTGCGGACCAGCTTTCAACGATGGTCCTTTTTTCAGCCAAAAAACCAACAGATAGTCCTACGTCGTCGTCACCCGCTCCCCAAACCTCTGAGGAAAGATTGAAGGTTGTTGCGAACACAATGAAGAAGGTCCTGACCAGCACTCCTTCTTCAAAGGACAATCCAGCTAAAGGACTTTAGTAAGGAAGAAAAAGCCTAATAATATCATATCCTCGCCATGAGGCCTCTCCCTCCGCTAAGTGATCTATGAAGAGCATAGTTTGGAACTGTCGCGGAATAGGAAATCCCCACTTCCGACGACACATGAAATCAGTCTGTCGTCTTCATAAACGTTGGTCTGTCTACTTGAAAGAAGGTCTTCTAGCATTCTGGTAAGCGGATAGAATTGCTTAATTTGCGCATCACTTCAGACTTCCTTCGGATGGAGGGGGGTTCTGCCTTCTTTGGAATGAGGAGAACTTCAAATTGACTGTGGAGGGATCAGGAGAAGAGTTCATTCACGCCAGGATTGATGAGCCGGGTCATGCGCCATGGCTGATCACCTTTGTCTACCTTCGCCCAAACCCGCAGTTCAAGGATGCTTTTTGGACTGAGATGATTGATTTTAGCCGCTCTCTTTCTAGCCCTTGGCTTATGATTGGAAACTTCAATGATTATGCAAATGCTCAGGAAAAATGGGGAGGAGTGAACTCACAAAATCGATGCAACCTTTTCACAGAAGGCTTGCAAGACTGCAGTCTCTCTGACATTGGTGAAGTCCCAACTGGCGGCAGCAGAAGTTAATAGAGTCAACCTCGGCCCCAGTATTATTATTTGACAACCCATGGGGAAGATCTCGGGCGGTGGAAAGGAGTTTCCCGTTGGCAGCCCAGTATTCGAGATTAGTTGGGATAGAACTGTCATCAAAATCTTCAGAACTCATGGAAATCCACTCAGGTACGATCTCTGACCGAGGGAAAAGGCACATGGCCATATCATCAAGCTCACTAGTATACAAAGACTGGAAAACGTCAGTGAAATGACCAAACCGAGCTATGTGACCAAGGCAGGAAGAAAGAAGTTTTCACTAAGGCCAAAGGGAGGTCCTCCGTCCTTCTAATATGATCTTAAGATGAGCTACTTTTCTTATAAGAATTTCTCCCCGGGGCGAATAGAAATGAGAAGGTCTTGCAGTTCTCACCCTTGCCTTTCTTCCGAAAGAATAGATGAAATATGCTCAGATTCAGAGAGGAAAGAAGATATAGCCATTGAAGAATGAAAAGGATTCACTATTCCCGACAAGGCCCTTAAATGGCAGAAGATGGTAGAGAAGTCTCAATTTCTCAGCTAATATCCTACTCGTCTTTTTGAAGTAGAGATCAATCTTTCTTTCAAGCCATCAAGAAAGATGACCCCTTCAATGCCCTTTTCAACAAAGAGGAGGCAAAGTAGCCAGAGCTATTCTCCTATGACTTCTTCTTTTTCTAGATAGAGCAAAATGGAGATAGCCCTCTTTCTACTATGATTTGAAGCGATTCAACCGAGGAGAGAGAGAAGGGCAGTTTGCGTCATAGATGCTTATATATGCGGGGAAGGAAAGAGTCCAATCTTGCTGCCTACCCAATAGCTCATTCTTTTGATGCTTAACTCTTGCTTTGACATTACTGATTCTCAAGCGATGGGACAGCGACATCGTCCCTTATATTATAGAGAAGGAGCTCGGTCGTCTCCTGCTCCTATGGCATTTCGAAGTACCAGTTATGAGCCTTCTTTCTTCCACGGCTACTAAGACTTAGGGATTGCCCAGCTAGCCGAACTGAAAGAAAAAGCGAAGCTATTGCTTGCCCTAATTCAGTCTTCTTTCTTGATAGCCCTCATAGGTCTTCCAGGCCCGCAGCCTCCTCGGAGGGAGCTTACCTTCGTTCTTCGAAGTCCTTGTCAGATTCAAATAGTCCAGAAAGCATCTCCCTTCTCAAAAAGAGTCTTAATCAATCTGATCCAGGTCCATTCCTTTCTACCTTCGCTTCGGCTTCAAAGCTTCTACCAAGCCTCGGAACTTTCAATCTCAGAAATGGATAGCCAGTCAAGCTGATTGCGATATATCAAATTGATTCTAGAATTTCCCATTCCTTCCCAGGAGCGGGGCTCTACCCTCCTCTCACCCTTATCTCAGATCGGAGATAGATCCAGTAGGAATCAAAGTTGATGCTTTATGCGACTTAGCCTATCAATAATAGAGAGGCGGGCACAGGGCCAAAACCTTCTTCTCTAGGATCAATTAGTTCAGGAGCTGCTGTTGCGGATTCATCTGTTGAAGGGAATGAATGGGATTCCCACTTGACAATGATCTGGCGAATGCCCCTTCTCTCGGCTAAGCAATCGACGATCTGTCGTAGCGCATGCAAGAAACTTACCCCTCCGTAAAGTCCCTCTCATTCTGAGCCTAAGACTAATGGACTGATTAGAGCAATCAAGAAGATCAAGAGAGAGATGATTCTGCCACATGACATATATGATCCTTTAGAGGCTTTCTATGCAAGCAACTAGAAAAATGCAATCTGCTAGCAAATCTATGAAGTTTCTCACCACTAGCTTTAGGTTCTAAAATAGGCAGAAAAGACGAGTTGCAATTTATTATAGACTGACTTAAATACTGAAACTTCTCTCTTCTTTTGGAGCCTCTAATATTCCAAATAAGCAGACTATCCATCTCAAACTTGGTGGGAAAAGTTCCCTTGGCTAGATTGAGATCGAGTAAGACCTTTGGAAATAGTCAGAGAATTCTGAGACTGGCTGTCTACATGAAGACCAAGATCATCAGTTTCAACTATCTCCTGAACTCCTCCACCTCTTCCTACAGAAGTTGGAAAGGATTCTGACTAGCATCACTTTTGACTTCCTCAAGAACGTCCTCTTTGGATTTCGAATTCTCTTGATGACCTTTATCAGGCACTGAGGGAGGCCTGGGAGGTAGAAGTGAATCTTCAACCAAAAGCCTGAGGTCCAGCAGCAGGACCAGCCTCAGCCGTCACAACCTACAGACAGTCAGTCCAACTTCCAGCAAGGACCTCCAATATCCCAATGCATGCCCTAGTTCCGCCCTCCTGTCGTCGCGGGTTGGGCAGGACAGTATTACGGAATGCCTCCTCTTTATGCCGCTCAGGCTTAACGTCGATCTAAAGCTTCATAGCTTCCATAATTGCTGAGGGATCCTCTCATATGATCGTTGACAGCGAAGATCATCTACGAGATTTCTTTCTCATCTAACTGATGTGATGATTGATCTTAATTGGAATTATCTGAGTTGAGGGGACCGCCTTCAACCGCTCCTACTTAGCCTTATGTGCCCCCCAATGTACTATAGGCCTGGGAGGAATGCCAGCCTATCGACCTGCTGCAAGCCATGCTTCGACCCCTACTGAGACTGAGGATGAGAGTCAGAGCACCAGTACCTCCCTTATATTTAGTACTCTCTCTCTTCCTTTTTCTTCGAATCACCATCATTCTCCATATGACCCGATAGCAAGACCAGGATCCCAATCCAAGTATTTCCTCTCTCCTGGCAAAGAAAGGAGGGGAGAACCCCGCTATCTACTGGTCACCCAAATGAAAGCTCCTGCCCTCGCTTCCCAACGAGAGAAGCTAAGGGAGCGCCGTTAAGGCCGGTTGTCCAATCAACGGAAATGGGAGTCAGTGACCTAATGGAGGTACTGAGCCCAAGGATCTAATGTCTTCTCTTCCAGGATCAAATGCTTGGGAGGCAGCCTCAGCATCTGCATTTCCATTCCCAGGGAGCTCACAAAGCAAGAAAGTGAATCCTTGCCATCAGGACCAATCCCTAGCGCCCAAGCAAGGGCAGCTAAGAACCTTTATTCGAGACCATTAGTAGGTAGCACGTCGAGGTTCCAAGCCGAAGCAAAGCAATCTATTTATCCGAACCAACTAGCGATCAAATACCAGCCAAGGATTCCACTCTCTCTCCACCTGAATCGACGGTTTAAATATCTTAGTCAGATATATCGGTTCAGCCAGCTAGCTGCATGCCGTATCGGGAAGCGCTGATTCATTCCCCCGATTGTGGAATTTCGACATCTTTGTGGTGAACGAGGAGCGGACCTACGTCTAGAAGAGAATAGCAGCTAGGGTGTGAGCACTTTTTTACTACGGAAATAAGAGGCATACCAACTTGATCGTTACCGGTCATCAATTCAACCTCTCGTACGAATAGGAGTGCTTGGTCTTCTACTTGAGCGATGGGCTAGAAGCCCGAGCGAGACCTTATATATATAATTCTAATAATCTAGAATGAAGAAATCCCGGGCTATGTATGGATACGTGATCCTAATATGAATGGAGGAAGTGCGCCTAATAGGTAGGAATGGCAGGGTTAAGAGCAATGGCTGCTTTCTTAGTCTTTGATGCAAAAAAAGTGCTTCTCCTCAGAAGATGAGTGGAGGAAGAATGAATGGATTGGTTGATGCACAACCTCAACCTCTGATTGAGCCCGCGGAGTCGCCTTACTGCTTGAGTGAGTAAGCATTCCAGATTGTTGAGCTTGGCTCACTTCAGCTTCAGAGCTGGCTATTGCTTGCTTAGAGGAGGAAGGAGGCCGAGAATGGTATTATTAGATATAGTATATAAGAAGGTATTGCTTTTCTCTGATACATGCTATCCGACAGCGAAGGCTAGGGTAAACAGGAGCAAAGACTTCAAGATCGGTGAGCTGAGAAGGATCAAATACCCTTTCATCCTCGCCAAAAATCTTTTGCAAAAGTTGCAAGCTTGTGCTGTCCCTGAGTTGAAAGCCATGAGGATGTGGTGCTTTGGGCGGAGTCGAGATCGGCTTTAGAGTGAAGTCATTAATAATCGAAGAAGAAAGGAGGATGACACGGGGAAGGATAATAGTATATGGAAGAATATTTGGAGGAGGTGCCAAAGAAGATCAGCTTCTTCATTTTGAGACTAGCTCATGATAGATTACTTACTAATTCAGTGAGAGTTAGGCGGAATATATCGGATGATAGTAGCTACCCTCCATGTGTTCATCACTTCGAGGATGCTATCCATGCTCTTAGAGACTGCGAAGACTAGGACTTGATTTGGCTTCAAATTCTTCCTGCAGCCAAGATTAGTCAATTTTTCTTAAAACCTTTGGTAAATTGCTTAATCTGGAACCTTGACTGGGAATGGGATAAGACAATTCCACGGAGGGTCCTTTTTTTCCACGACTGGAGCCCATAGAATTGGCCTAATAAGACTTGTGGTCCTTTGTCACGTCCTCTAGGAATCTTTGGATGCCCTACTGAAGGAAGGAGATTCTTCTTTCTTACTAAGCCCATCTCCTCCACGAGCAATCATCCTTTATCCGGCCTTTTCTCCCTTTTCTCTCATAGAGCAAGCATTCCAGAGAGGCCTTTAAGGCTTTAAAGAAGGAAAGGAGGAGACTCAAATCAGTCCTCATATGGCTACAACAAAGGAAGGGCCACCTCAAGTGCTAAAGCCAAGGACAAGACAGTAAAATAAGTTAATGCAATAAGGGCCTAGCTCCTACGTACTTGCAGTCTAGCCCGGCCATCGACATCAAGCTCGCTAGCGTAGGATAGCCCAAGGTGCCTTAGTCCTACGATCGATAAGAAAGGTAAGAAGAAGTCCAAGGGCTCCAAGAAGAATAAAGACCGCCGCCCCTGCCTCGAATAAAGCCTGCTTCCTCCACTTCCAAAGGAAGCAAGAAGTAATACCAAAAACAATATTCTAAGGATCCGTTGTTGAATACGGGATTCCGTTACTCACCCCAGAAAGCACAATAAAGCCACCTAAGAACGATGATTTTCCATCAAAAGGAGTTCAAAGCAATGAAGAAGGAGACCCATCAATAAATCTAGAACGAAATGTAACGAATTTCTCTCTATATTCAGTCTCAAAGTCTGAACTCAGAATCACAAAGGAAAGAAGAAAAAGAATTCTGTTTGGTCTAGTGAAATCTATCTTTCCTATATTAAGACTAGCTAACCTAATAAGTCGCTTACTTAGGCCTTTTTTTCCTGTCTGTTGAGAAAGAATAAGGCCTTCCCTCTGGCTTAACTGATCACCTAAGGTACTTTCTTACTGGCTCGTCTGGAACGGAACTAGCTGGAGAGAAAGTCACAATCGGGAGAACTAAAAGATATCCTACTATAAGCACACTTCTTGCATAATCACCAGTTTGATAGGAAAAAAAAAGTCTGTCATCCGACACAGACCACATCGTTTTGCCAACCGTCCTGCCAGTTACGAAGCCTTCGCCACCGGTAGACCATGGCGGCCGGATTCAACCACTTTCACCATAGTTATTTATAGCATTACGGTAGTGGGAACGGCAATTCCCGGCACTTCAATAACAGCAGTGACTGCCACAGGGACTGAAGGGAGCTCTACATCTCTACATAATGGAGCTAATCCAGAAAATGATTTTTTCTTAGACCAAGGGTGGCTGTGGAAACTGAGCATCTTGCTAAGCCTACAGTTCGTTCTTTAGTCAAGGCCATTTCTTCCCCTTTCTTTCTGCTTCGAAAGACAAGTATGCGCTTTTTACATTTCTCAGATTGTCAAGAAGGGAAGGAGAAAGATCTTTACCTATATAATTACAATGCATTTTCAATACGCCAGCCATAGTCAACTTTCACCATTCGCTTCGAGCAGCACTCACAATCTGCTTACCGGATGCAAACGGGAACCACCCGGGAAGCCCTCACTAGATAAAAAGAGCAAGTTCCGATCGGGAAAAGGACAAGAAGGACAGGATAGAGTACAACTGCTAGCGCTCTTTCCATCAGCTTGAGAAGACGACGAAAGGCATTTAGTCAGCTTGCCATAACAAGATGATTATTCTCTCTCATTAGAAAGAGAAGACGAAAAAGCATCTACTTCCTTCTCCACTCTCCTTTTTTATCCAACTAGGTCAGAATGCTTTGACTCGATACAGTTGACCGGTATTACAGAAGAAGGCAGAGGCTAAGCATTTCTCTTCGTGAGCTTTCCCTTCATCGGATTATACTCCTTCTGGTCGTAGACCTTAGTCCGCCTATCTGCCTACTCAAAGAAAGTCTCGATTATACAATTCCCAAGAGCAGTGAGCAAAGCAGATGTGAATGTACGAGCAGATGCGGAATAAGGGCAAGCATCGGAGCTGGCGAGCACCTCCTTTTGTCTTTCCTGAGAAGAATCCAGCTAATTCGTGCTATTGGCGAAGAAACTTCCAAATAGGATCCGGCTGGCCGCGCGTCCCGGGCACCTTGACTTTCATTTTTGCTTTTCCATTTTTCCTTAATCTATTTCCGGAAAGGGTAAAGGATAGGAGATGCTGTAGGTTATGGCAGTTGAGCTGCGGACTTGAACTGCGTGAGAGAGAGATTCACTCTCAAATAAGGTACTCCAGGTGACATGTCAGATGGTCGATACCAGACTCCTAATCTGCCCCACTACTGGATCTATTCTCCGCACGAATGCCCTTTGACTTATACTTCACTTCATTCGCTCTCTTTTCTTGACAAAGTGGATTCATCAGATCTATGACTTGAATCTCCCCAATCGTATCTTATCGTAAGGATAAGATGCCACTAAGAAAAAGACTCTCTTAAATTGACCACATTGACTAAGCAAATCATTAAGCCTTACAGAGGCGACACGTACCCCTGCCCATAAAAAAGAGTTGAATACAATAAGAAGGCCTCTTTTGAGCTTCGGAAAGATTTGGATTAGAGCATCTCAAGCCAGTGCAGGCAGAACCAGACTTTCTTTTCTATAGTAGATTCTTTCCAAGGTAGGCTGCTATATAGGTTTTAGGAGATTAGCACGATTTCTTCTTTTCAATAGTTTAAGAAAGAGAGAATCTCTCTTTTACGTGCTTTGTCAGTAATCAACTCGCCCTACTATTAGAAGGAAGTTCAGCACATCGCTCAGTCCATCCGGCTAGTGGACTTGCTCTCTGGATCCGGGATCGGCTACTGAGAAGAAACCTTTTCTGTGAAAGATTTCCCTTCGTATGCTTTGATTGGCTTAGAAGTGGAAAGATGAGCCCATTAGCTAAGGCTTTGACGCCCCGGAAGGCATCACGGGCAGAGACTTCAGGATCGACCATAACTCAAGGATCCTCTGATTCGACATTGAATAGACCTGCTAGGAGGAGGGCACCTTTAGTTTAGATGCTGGCTGTCTAAAGAGCTAAAGGCTAGAATAATGCACAAAATCTTTTTTTCTAACTATTTTCATAGACAAGCATGATAGGCCGGTCAGCTCAGAACAAAAAGTCAGGTCTGGGCCTAATATAGGGAGGCCCCTTTTTATCTGAATTCCACTTTCTTAATGAAATTTGAAAGAAGAAATTGCTTCGTTGAGGGATTCCAGACAAGGGATTGACTCTGTGAGAGGCCGGAGGATGGTAATCTCATAAAGTAAGTTTCAGGCTGAGTACTACGCGTCTTGGTCAACAATGGTGAAGGTCGAAGGTTTCATCCGACTCTTATAGAAAGTGAAGAGGAAGGGCGCTCCTTCGATCTCTCTTCGAAGGGCTTTAACAAGATAGCGAAAATCGAAAGAAGTTATACCGCAGGCACCAGACCATAAGGTCGTGAACTTCATTCACGAGGCAGTACGAATATTGACTAAGTCAGGAGAATTCCCTCTTTCTTAGGGCCCTAGGGAATGCAATCTCTTTGACCACACTTCTCTTCGGGTAACCCTTCCCCCATCTATTGACCTTTCTTTAACGGAAAGAGACGGAAGACCACTCTGCAATCCTTGTATTGATGTATTAAAGCGGATCGGTTTAAGAGTAGAGATAGCTCGTGGAAGCGTAACTGAGATAGCGCCATGAACTTTCACAAAGGAAATCCTAGTCTGAAGCGTATACCGAGTGAGGTCACTTCTTTTCCACGAGTTGCTAACTTCATCAAGGGAAGAGCCAGTCAGGGAGACGCAAGGCCCTCTCATCTCCTATCACAGAAGAAGGAGTTTAGCCGATTAATTCACTTTTTTTGAAAGATCTCGAACCAACCTTATCTGTCTAACCTATCTTTATAGAAGGCTTGAAAGCAAGATGATTGGTTGACTTGTCATTGGTAGGATGAGTCTTCTTTACCATAGTGGCTGTGAACGAAGGAGTCTATCTGTCCCTTGCTTTCTAGTAGAAAGACTGCCCTCTAAGTCTATGCCATCTCATTCCTCATTTCGTGCAGAAGACTAACCTTGATGCCGACCTTATCAAGTTCTTTCTCTATCGCAATTCACGTGACATGAGAGACTATACGCGTTCTCCTCCCTCTATTGATTGTAGCTACGGGCTGAAGTGACCAAGCACTCTAGCTGACAACCAGGAAAAGTAGCCAAGCAAGAATCAAAGTGGGAAAGCTGGCAGATCAAAGAGAGAAGTCTTACCTTCGGCTTTTCCGGATTAAAGAAAATGAAAGTACTTCATGCCTCTTGGCATGCCACTCGTTGGTTGGCTCTCAGGACTGTACATTGAAGTTTTTCTACGTAGCTATCGTCTTCCTGTCTCCGAGGATCTAGTTTGAACTCGTCCAGTGATTCCACTCTTTTCAGATTGTGACTGCTCTCTAATCTCTCTTCCTATGGGGCTTTTCCTCTCAAGGACATGTCTGTGACTTCTTGCTGTCGTCTTAGTGTGATTGATCTCAATGCTAATGGGCTAAGCCTTCGTTCAACGAATAAAGCTATGATTATGATCCGGATAGAGATGAGGGTATATTCGGCGCATAGGTCCGTACGGGAGAAGATATTCTTCACTAAGGATGGGCAGGACTTAAGCTCGCATAAACTATAAAAAGAAAGAGAATCTTACTAGAAGTGCTCTTTGATACTCATTGGTAAAGGAAGAAGTCGTACCAGACAAGTTCAATCAGTAATGGCTGTGAGGGACCGAGTCTGAATAGGCATCAACAAGCACATAGATGTCCGAGGCTCGAGGTACTTGAGCAGTTGACAAGGGGGGAAAGAGAATAGGGTATTGAGCCGGTCTATAGACAGGCTTTCTTTTGTGACCAGTTGAGCAGAATTTGGTTTTTGCGGTCTTTCTGTACTTACTTTCTTATTGATGCACATAAATGAATTTGTTATGGTAGACCTTAAATTGATAGAAGGAAGAAGACCGCTCGAAGCTTGTCCTTGCTTTACTGCTTTCAAGGCGATATAAGGGCATGCTTTATAGAGCCTGAAAAGAGTCGTTTTTGCTCCTCATAGCCATAGTCATCTTGGTACCCTCTTGTTTTCAAGCTAAACTTGGCCATAGAAGAAGTTTGTGATATAGCTCCTTGCACCTATCTACTTGAAAGATCTTGACAGAGATGGAAGATCTAACTGCTAGCTACTGAATTGGCCTTTTCGTTAATTGCGTCCTTGGGCAGTTTCATTTTCCGGTGTCCAATATTATAAGGCTAACATGAACTATTTGCCCGAAAAGCTCCTTCTTTCTGCCTCTGCCTTGAACCTTGACTTTCTCCAATCCCGAGACAAGAAATTTAAAGAAATGAAAGCAAAAAGCAAAGGAAAGCTAAGACGAATATCTGCCAGTCGAGAAGGACAGGTGAACCAAGTACTAATGGAGCAGGGCGTGGTGGATAGGGAATAGGCTTGTCGGTCGGTTCTATCTTCCCGTCGTTGACGCTTGAATCCCTAAGAAAAAGAAAGGACAGAGAACATATATCAACTTGACGATTCCCGTCTTTTTCTGCTGTAGTTGCCGCTTCTTTCTTCTTTAAAAGGCCGATTGACCTTTCTGTCAAAGAGTAGGACGAAAGCTTGCCAAGGAAAGAATTCTTGCTATTACTGCTATTACAGGCTTTTCCCTATCAAAGCTTTATCCACGCTATACGAGGGCCATATACAAGCCCATATAAAAGCCTTTTCAGACAAGCCAGCCCAGTCAGTAGTGCTCATCTTGCTAAGGATGTTGACACTTTAGCGAGGGACTAAGAAGTTCAGTAAGTAAAGACAATAAATAGGGCTAGGGGCTTTCTTTGGGGGAGCAATTCCCCTTCCCTTCTTAAAGAGAGTTACGAGTTGCTGCTGAAGGACTTTCTTTTGCTGATGATGTGCTTTCTCTTGCTTTCTAAGAACTGAGATCCCTTTCAATAGCTACTCTTGCTACTGCTCTTCTTTTACTTCCTTTAGCTGGAGAGGAACTTCTACCACTTTTCACGAAATCCCTCAGTGCGGGAACTGCTTTAGCTGCCACTCTAAGAGCGTAAGCAAGAGCCTATTACTTTGAGAAAGATGAATTTCCACTTACCAGTGGTAAGCAAATTGACACCTGAACTCGCATCGAAGGTAAGGAATTCATAAAATGTCGCTTTTTCTCGGGTTTTTACACATTTTGTCTGCTTTTCAAGTCTTCGGAAAAAGTCAGTTCTTATATAAGATAGTCAAAAAACCGGTATCGCTATCTTACCTTGCTAAGAATGCTAATGTTCTTACTGGAATTGATATCCCATCCCTAAAAAAGGGACTACTGACTTATGTTACCACTTTCTAAAAAAAAGGAAATATATATATAGGTCCAAGAACTGAAACTGTAAATAAGGCAAGAAATCCGAAAAATGCCTATTTGTCCTGGGTAGATAAAAAGTTGCACTGAAAACTGCAGCATATTATTCGATGTCATTGTCGTGTCAGCCAAGCGAAAAGTTTGAATGAAGGCCATGCCTTTTGCCGATGGAGTTGCATTTCGAGTGGAAGTTGGAGTGCTTTTCTAGCCCTAGGCTAGACTACTTTGCAGCCCATTTCCCTTCGAGCTAGTTGCTTTCTTTCGCCCTATCAGTCCTATCCCCTTGCAGCCCTTGGGAAGAATTCTTTCTGTCCAACCTCGGCTTCATAGACTAGGTGAAGACTGAAATCTTAAAGATCCGATGTCAAGTGGAAAAGGATTTCAAGAAAGCATTCCTTATTGGCTGGAATAGCACTTCAATTCATTAACCATTCTCGGACTACTTTGACCTTTACCTACTCTATATCCTAGCCCCGATTAACCTCATTCGTAGATTAGCCCTTATTCTAGACCACCTAGATTTACCGAGGATCTGCTACAGTATAAATGCCCTTCCTTGAAGTAGACCGAAAAGGTCCACTCATTCCTTTCTAGTGAAGCTAGTGAATCTCCAAGTAGTTCTTCCTTCCCCCCTCGATTTATTTGACTCGTGACCGGAATAACTACTTCTGATCCCTTCATTTATTGCTTTTCTGACCACCATTCTTTCCTTTTCGCTAGGTTTAAGAAAATGCTTTACGAAATGCATTCCGAACTATAACTGAAATAGGCCTAGGCTAAGTCTTGAATCTTAGACTTCCCTACCACTTTCCCTTACTATATCTCCCGACGGTCTTTCTCGTCGCCTTGCTAAAATCGATTCCGAGTAGGCATAACCTCGTATACATGCCAATTCGGAGCCTGACTCCTTAAACCCGACTTCCTCCGTCTGGTCTACTACCGTCCAATCGCATCCATCGACCAGTCCGGAGAAGTATCTACTCTAACTAGAATATATAAGAAATAAGAGCATGTCGCTAATCTTTCTAGCGAAATGACCTAAACCAAGCTTGAGAATCCGAGCTAGCCGTGAAAGTCAGGCCTTTTTGAGAGAGAGCGACGTGAAGAAAGTTGTCCTTTACTTGGCTTGGTCTTAAGTGTCAGAGAAGGGAGCACTCAACGAAAAAGGCAAGTCAAATGCCTCAGTTCCCTAAATCAAAGAAGAAAGCGGCAGTTGGCGCAAAGAAAGGCAAGACGGCAAGGGCTACCGACTTGGATTGGCGAAGAAAGGAGTACTTACTTCGGCTACAACAGACTGAGCGCGTGAACGAATAGTGAAAGTGCCAGTCTCAAAGAAGAGATAGGAAAGGTGAAATGACCAAGATCCCATCCATATCTATCTATTTTCATCTCCCAATCGGATCTCATTACTCAAATTAGAAAGATTGTGGGATTCGACTAGGAATATCTCGTCATCCTTTGGCTTGATATAAGTCGTGAACCGACGAAGGGAAGAAAGATTTCACATGCCTTGCGCCCTACCTCAACCCAAGCCAAGTCAAGTCGCGCATCACTCACAGGATCAGACCAAGACCTAAGGACAAGGACAGAATTGCGTTAAGAAATTCGTAGTTGATCCGAAGAGGGAATCATTTCTACTAGGTCAAGCTAGGACTTCCCCCTCTGTTACTACTCCGCTACTACACCTTTCTCCGCGACTACACAAAAAGGAGGATCTCAAAGATAGATCGAAGATCGACCAGCGAAGGCCGAGGCCGGTCTTTCCCTTCCCGCTATGGCTATTTCAATATTCTACTAATTGGTCGCTGATCTACTCGTTTATATCTATTCCCACTATCCCCTTTGGGAGGGCCCGCTTATGCATCTTCACAATTGAAAGGAAAGCCAACCTGATAGTAGGATCCGTCTCGACGAAGCCGCTCTTTTCTTTCAGAATGAGCGACAAGGGATTCGGGAAGAGGAGAAGAAGTTAGTTTACATGGCTGACTTCTTTATAGTGCAGTGATGGACCGGAAGTATTTGCCCCAAAATAGGTGCAAGATAAAGGCAAATCGGAGATCTTCATCCCTTGATAGTTGACGAAGTCTTTTCCTTAACAGATGCAAGAGGAAGATTGCCTGGAATCTTAAGTGACTGCCTTCTTCCTAGGTGCCGAGAGAGAAATGCAAGAGCAGCTTTAGCAATCGAAGGACAATTGGGGCCTACGTAAGGAAGTCCCTCCAGCCTATTATCAAGAAGGGAGGAACCTTTCTTCCTACTTTAATATGCCCGCTTTAGACTGTCTAATTGGTCTTTAGAGTCCGTACAAGAACCATGGTAATGAAGGAGGTCTAATCATTGCTAGGCTCAAGAATGGCTCTTTAACGGCTTTTCCCTATCTCGACCAACTAAGCAAGAGTCTTTGTCGAAAGTTCAGAAGAAGGTCATTTCATAGATAATCAATCTTCAGTTGGAGCTTCTAGGCCTTCCTCTTTCTCATCTAAAGAGAGGTTCTAAAGGGGATCCGTCATTCCTCCCGCTAGAAGAAAGGAAAAAGAAGAGGTTCCACCTAGTCTTCTTAGCTATCCTGATTGGCTTAGAGACTGATCATATTGAATTAGCATCCTCACCACTTCGAATGCCCAATGGCTACAACTCTATGAAAAGAAGAAAAATGAGAAAGAAAGATTAAGCAATTAGGAAATTCTAACTTGAGGTATGCTTTGAATATCTAAAATAATGCTGCCACCAATAGGGGAAGGGAGTTGATGGGTCTTTGTGAAAGAGCAATCTCAAGAGAGATCACATCCAAGATTGGCCAGTTTATCTGCAACGCTGTTTGCTTCGCGGTAACAATGCTGAAAATGGAAGTTCATTTCGCTATAGATAGTGAGGATCTTTTGCACAAATGTCCAGCACTTCCAGGGAGGTTTGTAACCATTAGCAAGACAATCATAAAGTAGCTTAGAGTCCGTTTCGACAATAGCACCTACATGATTGTGATTCTTCAATCAAATCACACCTTGGAGAAGGGCACGAATTTCTGCTACAGTATTGGTTGTGTATCCGTAAAAAGAAGCATAGGCGTATATCATGCGACCCTCCAAATTTCTAATAATACCACCTCCCGCACTAGAACCGGGATTAGCCCTCGCCATCAGAATTCAGCTTGACCGTAGAAAAAGGCGGCTTATGCCAATGAACTAGGGAATAAAATTTCTGCCGTCTCTTGCCAAACCGAAAATCAGAAGCAAATATAGAATGGAGAGAATAATTTGCTGCTTCAAGAAGAAAATAGAGCTCTTTCCTTATGGTCGAAAGAATCCTGTCAGCTGGGTCAATAGTCTGCTCATGAACAGCCCTATTTCTATGCTTCCATAAAGCCCGGTCAATGAGGGGAGCAAACTATGGAGAATGGAATTCTTTGATCTGAGCCACCAAGATAAGCAAGCCTGAGGAATGGAGGAGGTATTCATTGTAACATCAAACTCTTGACATAAGCAGAGCCAAAGAGCAGAGGCAGTGGGACTTGAGAGAAAGACATGCAAGAACCTTTCTGAATTAGCTAAGAGGCAGCAAGCACATTTGGAAGCAAGTTAAATGCCTTTGAGCCGCAGAGCTTCATCTATGGGAAGCCGTTGTTGAAGTAATCTCCAAAGGAAAAGACTAATCTGTCTAGGAAGCAATTTGTGCCATACAGACTTGGCAGTGAATAAAATAGGATTCAACTTCCTTACCATATGCCAGGCTGATGAGAGGGAAAAAGAACCATTTGAAGTTACTGTCCAGCAAGGAAGATCATTTTTCGCAGTGAGAGAAATAGCCTGATCAATGATGGCGTGAACTGCACTAGAGGGAAGAGCAGCTCTAGCTTCGGCCCGGATTTGAAGAGAAGAATCAAATAAATCCTTGACTGTAGACAGGTTGCATCCTTTCGGTTTTTCAAGCTGCACGTCCAGGATCATGCCAAATGGAAGACAAGCCATGACAATGAATGTGACTTTCAGCAATAGATTTCACTAAGTTCATACGTCTCCTAACATGAGATCCCCTTACCCACTGCTTGATTGGGATGGATTCGGGCACAGTACTTAGTCTTCATAAATCGAGCCCAAAGACTTCCTTGGGTAGGAAATTTCCACCAAGGGCCCACGGAATATGCTTTTATGATGTCCTCTAATGATCGAATAGCAATACGACCTTCCATGATAAGATCGCAGCATTTATTCCAAGCAATCCTGTGCGATTTCTTCCTTCCTTCCACTTGGCCTCAAAAGAAGTTAGCAAAAAGCTTTTCAACATTTTTAATAACCGAGGAGGGAGGATCTCAAGCAGCGATTTGAAAGGCAGTAATAGAGTGTAAGATATGATTTATAAGAATGCTCTTACCAGCCGGGGTTAGGAAATTACCCATCCAAGTTCTAATTTTTCTTTGAAGTTTGACTCGGAGCGGGTCGAACAATTGTTTCATTTTTCTGCCCACGAAGAAAGGGCATCCCAAATAGGTAAGAGGGAATTCCTTTTTCATAAACCCCCAAGGAGGAAGATATATGACGAATTCGGTTAGGAGAAAGAGATGCCGCAGCAATATAACAGTTCTTGGAAGCGTTTCTCAACTGTCCGGAGCATTCTTCGTATTGAGAAAGGACGTTCCACGAGAAGCTGATGCCAAAACGGTTGTAGTTAACCTAGGAGTTCTGTTCTTAGGGGACCCTTAGGAGGAGCCTTTCTAATTTGAGAGGTCTAAGTCAAAGTCGAAAGGCTTTGCTTGCATCCCTCCGTTCTGAAGGTTCATTGGCAGATGCGTCTGCTCGGCTGTATAGGTGGGAGATTATGCATAACGAAATGACTACGTCGCACCACTAGATCCATTGAACTTTGTACGCTTTGACCGTCGGTACGATGATCTCTATGCTCGTATAGCTCCTCCAACTCTATTCTTTCTTCTTACTGAGGAGTGTGAATCTTAGCCAAGGACCGGGTGAACCAGCATATAGTGCAAAGCGCCTTTTCGGAAAAGTCCAGTTCAAGACAAAGAAAGGGAAAAGGGGCGGGAAAGCCAGTACTATATCCAAATCAAAGCAAGAAAAATCCGAGCGGAACTCCAATACACTCGACCTCGGGATTGACGCCGACACTAGAACTAGCTAAATGAATTGGTGGATGGATTTCTTTGATGGTTGCACGTGCTAAAAATCCGGTACATTCCGTCTCATTTCAGTCTTTCGCGACACTTCTGCTTTACTTCTATCCTCTTTTTTTCTTTCTTCTTTCTTCCTAGTTTCACCGCTTTGCTCTAACTTTAGCTATTGCACCCTTTGATCCCAGGCCTTACTAGACAAGGGCAGCACATGGCACTGATAGAAAGATATATGTTGAAGAAGGATTTTCCCTATCATCGCTGGCGAATTCCGTCACCCACTTTAGCTTCGTGTGCATATCCTTTTGCCTTCGGGAAAATAGATGTCTAATGAACTTCCCCTAGAAAGACTTGGGAAGCCCATGTATAGTCTAATCTTTCTCTAAAGGCAAGAGCTAACTATCTATCCTATCCGTAGGAGCATTATATAAATCTAAAGAAAGTCCCTTAGGGGCAGTGCCAATTCCCTAGGTGCAGGTTTTCTAAACTAGATTATTTAAGTAAATAGAGATCAATCACCTCTTTGACTTAGGCTTCAATGCAGTAGATCGACAGGCAAGGAAGCTTTTATAGGTCTACACTTTGGAAGGTCGACCCTACTTTCCACATTATGTTGACTTGGTGAGTTCTCCTACTCCCCATCATGAATAGAAGCTACGAACCTACTCTCATTCCATGAATACAGATTGAGCTTTACTGCACACTTTCTATATCTCTCTTTTATAGATGCTTTATGTTCTAGTTATGAACAGGTTAGTTCTCATATCTAAGCGAACTCCTTGAAAGAGAAAGCATTAAAGGACTATTACCAACGTGGAGTCGGTAGTCATTTTCTATTATAGTAAAGAAAAGCCAACTGCCTTGCCTGGAAAGAATTGAATCTATCGGACCTTACTAAAGATGAGCTCCTGTAATTGATCGTCTTGCTTTGCCTTTCCAGAAGAAGTTCAGCGGCTATGTGTAGATATCAATTTGAAGAAAGGCCGTTTGCCCCTGTTTTGGCTTGACGTATTGGCCAGCTCCCGCTCCCATAGAGATAGTCAGTTCTTCCCGTTTTAGGTAGTCCCTTCCTTGAAGACCGAGGATGAGAAAGTTCTCGATTTTCTTCTTTTCTAGAATTGGTTGATTTGAACTGCGATATACCTTTCTTTATTGATCTTATTATATAGAAGTGAGCGTGCTACTTGAATCCGCCGTTAGAGGAATTCCACAATGAGAACTGGAATTGGATTTCCCCTTCTCCGACCCTGACTGACCAATCTAATACATTCATACCCGGTATAATCTATTCTTACCTTACAGTGAACAAGAGCAAGATAGAAGGAAATCTATTAGACGGCCATCTTTCTTTAATAAGAAATTTCCTTTTAGCTGCCAGAAGGTCCCAAACCTTACTGACCTCTCGAACGACGATTGGCGGCTAAGCAAGCAAGCTACGGAAGACCTTCCATCTCAAGCAGCAGACGCAACCTCAAGTCAAGCCTTTGAAGTCCTCTTTTGAGGCAATCCCTGAATGAAATGAGCTCTCTCGGGCAGCTGACGGTTGTTTTCATTCACAATCCCTTCCTCCAGTTTGCTCGTTCTGAGCATACGCCTAGTCGTTGAATTGGAAGAATGGACAGCCACCCGTGGGATCTTTTCTCAAGATTTTTTGATCCCTTAGTTGAGGCCTCATCTGAAAAGAGGTTCATCTCTGGGTAGCTTCAATCGAGATATCTTAGCAATGGCTATTTTGATTTAGTCAAAACCTTTGTTGTCGGCCTCGCATATAACTACGATTTCTGCGCTCTCAACATGCAGCAAGCTTCCGATCAGCCTCGTAGCCGTCTACCCCTTTTTCGTACTCCGCCTTCTCCTCAGAGATCTGAAAGTGGAATCAGGGAATGAGTCGATGGATGGGGAGAGTCACCCGCTGATCCTTGATCTGAGCCTGGAGAGCGAGTTCGACAGGCTGGGTTTGACGCCTTTTTTGATGATTGAAGTCTTCGAACCTTCCCTGAGCTTTAAGCCATCAATCCCTTCATTCTTAAACTGGATAAAGGACTAGCTCTGGTAATGCAAATGGTACTAATGGATCTACTACTGGGTATGTGACTGGTGCGTGCTTTTTACGTATTAGCGAGCTCCTATTGGTGTTGATACTAGGTATGGATCAACTGCAGGGTCTTGATCACTACTCTCAGAATTTTGATCTCGACCGAAGCAACCAGTGGAAGCAGCAGCGGTGATGGTTACAGCGGTTCGGCTACTTCACTGCTTGAGTGAGGAGCGGCAATCACTGTTTACCGGGAAGAGAAGGAAGATTTTGAACCAAATAGAATGTATTCAATCCCAAGCCAGGGAGAAGGCTCTCCTTTTTATAAGCCCACGCATGAAGGAAGCTTACAACTAGAGTAGCATGAAAGCTTCGTCTTCGCTCTTGCCTTAAACATTGGGTCAAGTCCTCCTGCTCGGTGTCCTCCTTCATTCACTTATTTTATCTTGTTCATTTCCCTTCTTTCTTAAGGGAATTCGTTTTGTCCTCTCACCTACTTATTCTCAAATGCATAATTATAGAAAAGAGGAAGTGGAAGTGCTCCCTTCTTTAGTAGTTCACGAGATGCTTTCTCTATTTAGTAAGAGATCGACTTCCTACGAATCTTGAATTGCTTTAAAAAGGAATAAGACGTTGGGTGGATCTACTTTGTCTTCGGTGCACTTCTCAAGGCTTTTTTATTCTAAATAGCCGTTCTAAACTAAAAGCACGTATTTCTCCTTTCTGAAATGGGAAGATTTAGGTTAGTGTTCAGTTTCCGTTTTCCTGTAGAGACGTCTACTCTACTCTTATCCTCTGACCTAGGCCCTTAGTAACCTAATCCTATCTATCTTCCTTTAGATCGAATGCCTATCTTCCGGGGTCTGACTTCTATTCGCCTTCCCGCATCTCTCAAGGGTCTTCACCTATCTAGAGAGGTCGCCGTCCTTATTCGTGGTCGTGACTTAGCTGAAGGTTCTTCAGATTCTGATTCTTCCCGTTCTCGGATTTCCATTTCTTTTCCCGGCCTTCTTTTTGATTCTTCTTCTTTCTTCCCACTGGGGGATGGTGACCTACTTCTGTATGGTCCATGCCTGAGACGAAGCTAGCGGCGCTCGTCTCATGTATGAAATTGTAGATTGTGAGGCTATGCGAGATTCTTTTGGACTCGGTAGCTTGCTCTCGGCTAGAAATTTCATGCTCTTTTGGGCAATAAGACTTGGCCTGCCATTGGATCCAAAAAAAATGGAATGGCTTAGACCTTTTTTACGGAATTGTGAACTCATCTCCTTAGCTGTAGAACGATCAGGTCGCCTTACTTCGCTTATCTTTTGGGGAGCGCAAGAGGGATTACCTTCCGAAGACAAAGAGAAGGGCCTCTCCTAACCAAGTCGAAAGCTTCCATGCTGCCGCTGTCTTTCATATTAGATATTTATCCCCCTCTCTCCTATCTTAGAGCTATAACTTGAAAGCGATGATTGGGGCCCTTTCTAAAGGCACCACAGCCCTATACTAAGCTTATATAGAAAGACGCCTGCATGGCCCCGCCTATCACCATATCCTACAAAATGGGATGGGAAAGTGCCTTTCTTAAAAAGAGAGAAAATACGGTTCCAATCATTCTAAAGAAGAAATAGAAGAAGAGCCTTGCTTTCGAAGTGAGTCTTACTTATTTGTCTTTCCTTTTGCCTTCCCTTAACCTTGTTTCCGGCCGAATTCAACCAAGAGAGAAAGAAAGCCTATGCTAGGAACTTCAGTAGAGAAAGAGTTCTCGCAAAAAGGAACTGGGATCTCCTCCATCCTCACTCAAAAGTCTTCAGAGTTCGCCATGTGGCAGCCGAGAAAAGATCGCCCGAAAACGGGCACCTAAACGAAGAAAATCAGAAATGGATCTACCAGGCTCTACTGGGAGTTGGGTAAAGCTTAATAAGAGGAAAAAGGAAAATGAACGGATCTCTAGAGAGAAGGTCAATTTGGATGAGCCGCCTAGCTCTTTCCCTGTGTCGAGGAGTTGGGGGCTTACATCCAATCTTCACTAGTAGGTGCCATGAGCAATGGATCTCTCTATGAATTTCGCATTGAGAACTTTGACTTTCACCGGGATTCTCCGCATCAACTAGACGGGCATAGCGGCTCCACTCGCGACTTCGAAAGTAAAGACGGTCTTTAAGTGAATGCACCCGGGGAACTGCTCAAAGAGGAGCTCGCCAAAAAATCAACCAACTACTTAACTAGTCCGGAGAAATGCCCTGGGCTATCTTCCTGTCTAGAGGCAAGTCTGCTATCTTCACCTCGTTGTCTGCCTTGACTTAGTCTTTCCTTGACAAGAGAACTCAAATCCTGTAGGTTTTGAATCCAAAAAAGAAAATGAAATGAATCCACTGAGGGACTTTCACGAGAAGGTTCTTTTCTTAGTCTTAGCGGGCATGTTTATGAACCGCTTGTCAAAGAACCCAACTACTATACGAAGAGCCCTCTCCATTGCTCTAGGCCAAGGCTGGCTGAAAAAAAGAAGTCAGCTGTACATATGCTCTATATTAGAAATCTATCTTCCACTGTCTTGCCTACCCACTTACCCGAGAAGAGAATCAGCTATCCCAGTGACGACCTACTTGACTCTTATTCTCAACCTTACTCTATGAGAATTCCATACTTGCCTTCACCGGACAAGAAGGCATCTCCCACTCGCGGCAGAAGGAATCCTTCCTTTTCCCTTCTCTTTATCGAGGGCAAGTCATGCTTCTTTTTCTCCCGGGATGGAAGCAAGGAGAATGACTTCCACTCAAAGGGATCGGATTCTAAACCACTCTTAGCTGCTTTCTTTCAAACCTTTCCATCTGTAGTTCATTCCATAGGTGCAGTTGCAGTTCTAGCTCTTTCTTTAGTTGCTGGAGATCTAATACGACTAGCATCAAGCCTTCCTTCGTCAGTAATAGTTCCAGTGGTGGAAGAAGCGAGAAGGTGAAGCTGAATAAGACTGACTCTTACCCGGAAGATTTCAAGCTTTGAAAAGCATAGAAGGAGTAAAGAAAGGAATCCAGAACCAGCAGCTCCCGCTGAAGCAATTATAGTAGCCCCGGCATCCATTGATTTTGCACCTTCTAAGATCTCACTTGGAATGCATGATTTTCGATCTTGTATCCACGGAGCAGTACACTAAACACTAAGCCAATCTCGATATCCTCACTCACGGAACACTTTCTATATATCTGCTTTCATTAGAAGCTGCATGCTACAAGGAACCTCCTTACTCTTCGATCTTGTTGTAAGGGGCTAAGAAAGACTTGACAACGGATGTTTAGCTCTCTCTTTATAATAGAATATCCCCCCAAAAAATGTGAAAGGACTTTAGTGTTAGCTTTCACTTTGGACTGCGAACCTCGAAGAAGTTCTTCGATCCTCATCCTTCTAGTGTATGAGTGCTGCTTTGCTCCTTCTTGGCCTAAACTTGCTTTGGGTCGCAGCCTGGCACTCTCAGTCCCAGATATTCAATATCCTGGAGCCGGCACTCCTAAAGCAGTTAAGCAGATTTGGGATCTTTCCCAATATCCTATACGCCTACTGATCTTCCGAATCCAAGACTTGGTTCAAACTGTACTTCCCACTATTCCATAGATAGCATAGAGCTCTTACACAGCGCCTAATAGGCTAGCTTCACTATAAAATAAAGGCTCTCATTCCCCTATAAAGACTGGTCAAGATTCGAGTAGCCAAGTTGACTCTCTCTTTCCTCTTCGTCTGAGATCCCGTGAAGGAGTCGATCAAGGTTTGACCCTTGACTGAATTCTCTCACGGGTTAGGGATCATGGGTGCTCTACAGCGTATGCGAATCTAGTTGAAGAAAAAAGCCCCTTTCACTTTCAGTGGGAAATGGCTGCTACGGAGACTCCGGCACATAAGAGGGCTTTCGGGGCCTCAACTCCAAAAGGTCTTCGCTTCAGTCCTTCTTAGGCCTTCGTTTGGGGAAGCTGCGCGCTTTCCTTCTCTTTTTACTGCCTACGGCCTAAGGCCCTTTTTCGCCCCTTTCGGGCTTTCCAGATGCATGCAATGGTTCAGTTGATAAGCCTGTATACTCCACTCATTTCATTCTAAGGTAGGGAGGGCTATCTAGGGTAGCGGCAGTGAAAGGGGATGTAGCTGTATCCGCTTCTGGGCTTTCGCTTATTGACAGAGAAGGGGGTGCGGGCTATGCCTCTTTGGTGCCAAAGATGACTTTTTACGAAGAACGAACTGGAGGAGGAGCAACTGCTAGTTAAAGAGGAGCAAGCGGTGCTTATGGTTATAAGGTCTCAGGTCTCGGGCTATGTTGATGGCTTAGAGTGGATGGGTGAGGATAGATAGGCAGATACCTGCTTACATTTAGAATAGGTCCTGAAAAAGGGAGAAATCAATGGTCAATGTGTTTAGCCACTTGGTTTGCTTGAACTTGTCAAGCCGTATAAAGGCTTTTGCTCCTATAGCATTAGCAAACTAGAACTTATAGCCTCTGAAAGCATGGATGCTTCTACTTGATCACTATATACGAGATTCTGAAAGATATGATTTGAAATCCACCAAAGGGGAAGGAAGTCTTCTAATAGTTGATGTCAGAGAAGAAGGCAAGCAAAGTATCCGTATACGTCTTGTAGCTCACTTCAGGCAATAGGAATATCAATTCAATAGAATATCGAATAGGTAAGCTTGCTTGCCAGGCAGAAGAATAAATAAAGGAAGAAGAAAGATTAGCAGTCCCTTGATTCAGTCAGCCAATTTCTCTATGTAATGAAAAGATTCCTGATCCATTTACCTTATTGATTGAATCTCTCTTTTAGGTCTGACCAAAGTTCAGAAGGATTGCTTGCATACACAATGGCCCCAAAGAAGTCCTACTGAGTTCACGATCCAGGATAAGACCACTGCATTAGATCTTTCCCACTGCTGAATCATTCTAAGCTAAGATTTTCAATTGGCTCAGACAAGATCAATAAAAGCTATCTTCTTCTTGGCAAGTAAAGCAAGACGGTCTACTTCACATGCCATAGTTCTCTATTCGGGGCTCTCTTTCTTTACTTTCTTTAGAGGGGGCTAAGAATGAATTCCATCTTCTTCTCTTAGCACATGTGCTTTCTAGATGACGAATCGCCAGTCCTATTAGTTCAGTTCTAGTAGTACTTATCGAAAAGAGGGTGCATATCTATCCTGACTTCATTGACTTCCTTTCTTTCCTAATAGGTTTTGGCTTTCTTTAAGACGCTTCTTTCCAGATCAGATTGACTTGAATATTGACCAGATATTCCAACTACCGATGAGAGAAGGCTTGGACGTATAGCAAGAAAGAAGAAGAGGTATTGCATAAAGTTTTTCCTTGCCCACTCGTGTGATTCTCGGGTTGAGCTTGCTTGCTTTTGACAGAAGATGCCAATTTCAGTAGAGGAAGTTGCAGGTGCGGAAAGAGCTCTTTAGGCTAAGAAAGTTCATCTCCAGCACCGGTAGAGAAAGGTATCAAAGCTTCTTTCAAAGGGTCTGAGTTCAAGGAGAAAGGCTAGGTTCACGAGGAGGAGTTGGCAGTGAAAGCTGCTAAGTGGGAGTTTGATTTGTCTCGTCTGACTTTGGCTACGAGACTACTGAGCTAAGGTTTTCGAGACTGGGCAAGACATTCCCGCCCTAAAGTCATCCCTGTCTATGAAGTCATGCTCCCTCTAGCTAAAGTAAAGAGAGTAGTTCGAGTTCGCCTTCTAGTTCTCCGAATGGGACCTAAGAAAGTCTCTATCTTCGTACCTGCAGCTAAGAAGTCATCTCAAGAAGAAGAAGGTAAAGGCCTTAGTCTATTTTTTTTTTATAGAAGGGGCCGAGCCCAATTATTATATAGAATCAAAAGAAAAGGAAAGCGGGGGGCTTAGAGCCTGACCACTTGAAATGCCCAAGGGCTACAAAAAGAGAATGGAAGGAGAAATAAGAAAAGTACATGAGGCAACTAGGATATTCGCACATGAGGAGTGTTCCGCACATCAAGAAGGATACCATCTCGAATGGACGAGGGTAAGGATTGAAGATCCATAAATTCGAAGTCCGAAGAGTGTTCACATCCCAGATTAGCCAAACTATCAGCAACAGAATTCCCTTCCCGAAAACAGTGATGAAACTCAAACTTCATATCTCTGTGCATCAAGAGAATGGACTGAATAAAATTCCAGCATTGGAGGCTTGGTGTGCTTGGTGAGGCAGTCTTGAAGTCCATCTCCACAATGGCGCCCACATAGCCCCTAGAGAAGAGCCGACGCCCTGATGAAGAGCACTAGCTTCGGCCATAGTCTTCGTCTTATCCCCGTAGAATGAAGTGTAGGCAAAAAGCATGTGACCTTCAGAATCACGAATCCCAGAACTTCTCTTATGAGATTTTGACTAAGATTCCCACACTACTCAGTCCAATGTTGCAGATTGATCTTATTAATTGGAAGAGAAGGAGACAGATCCTGACCTCATTCATCTCCCAAACCATCCCTTCCTCCGCGGAGAAGGAAGAAAGCTCTCACTCAGTCAAGGAGGTGCTTTCTCTTCGTTCCGGGATGTACAGTTTTTCTTTAGTCAATTTCTATAGCTTGGTTCTGATGAGTATCCTCCTTAGGGTAGCATATAGATTCTCATCACGAGGGAGGGAGAACCTAAACAAGCCTCTACCTCTCACTAACTGTATATAGCCTATACTGAGACCATACTGACTGAAATTCCTACTTCTGGCGCTTGAGTTCACCTATAGGAACGGACACCCTTAACCAAAGATATGCCCATCAAACAGCAGAGTAAGAAAGAAGCTGTACGGCTATCCCGGCAAGAGAGATTCTCTCAGAAACTACCAGTCCGACAGACCGAGCCAGACAGCAGGAAAAAAGGGGTATGCCCATCAAACTCTATCTAGGGATCAAGAAATTACAAGCAAGAATGCTTAAAAGTATAGATTCTATTAGGCATTTGGAGATCTCTCGTCTAAGTAATGGAAGAGAAGCACTTCCGGCCGACCCATCCACCCTGGTAAGAGATCCCATTCAAAAAGTAGAACTGAGATTACCCACTTATGGGATTTATACGAGTAAAGATCTTCCCTAATCATTCCTACTAAGAGCCATGGCAGATCGGATACAAGATTTGAGACCTAACTGCGCGAGGCATGAATGAGATAGATAAGTTATGAAAAAAGTCTCAGTCTGAGGGTGAACTTCTTTATACTGATCACTCTGTCTATGGCCGACGCCCAGTGATCAATAGAAGTACATTCTGACAAAACCTGCGCTATGAATGGTCTATTAATACCTGATAATAGACATAGAGCTCAGGACTAGGCTCGGATTTCTCGCTAATAAATCTCTCTTTCTTATGGCCCCCAACCAATCAAAGATATGGTTGCCCGTACCTAAGAACTAGCTTTCACATCGGAATAGCGGGGTGCATTATTTGCAATTATTTCATGCTCCCAACCCACTAGACGAGGAGAGATGAGGATATCTCTTATGTGATTTCGAGATGCATACAAGGACTTGCCTCATTCATGCAGAAATCGGCAACGGCTATTAGCCTCCGAGCAAGCCTGAAGACCGTAACCATCCCTCCCTTTGAACTGAGAACAAGGAGGTGCGGGCGAGCTGTGCTTCGAGCCTATAGCCTACTTTATTAAGCCATGATCAGAGTTCACTCCCACCTTAACTTGAAGCTACCTTTCCTCAGACCTAAGACGGATTAGTATGGGACATTAGTCGGAGAATGCTAGTTTTTAGGGTCTTATTAGCTAGAAAGAACCAAAGAAGAGTAGGGTTAAAGGAAGCCTGAACTACTAGAACTTTTCCCTGACTTCAGACACTATGACTTAAAAGGAAATATTGAGACAAGATTGAACCTATCAAAAGAAAGTTAAGTCAAGTTAAGTAGAACGCAAATCACTTAATAGAAGATATGTGCATACATAATAGCTTTTTTCTCCTTTCGAAATGCATATGAGATTTCTCCGTTACAATCCCAAGAAAAATGGGTAATAGAATCTCTCTCTATATACTTTTTGGTGCCAGAATCTTTCTCTTCCACTCTTGTATTCTTTCTGACCTGAGATCTGTAGTCGTCCTAATTCTATAATAGAGTATCTGGTTTTGGATCTAGCCTATTTCTAGTTGTTGGCATTGAGATCTAATAGTCAAAATCTCTCTTCTTTCTTCTATGAGTTTTTAGGCTTAATCTACTATATCTAAATCTAGTCTTTACTATTACGTAAAAAAGGAACTTTGACTGGCTACTGGACTCTATCCCTTTGTGTGCATTATTTCTTTCTCATTTCGGTGCCTATAAATTCTGACTGTGGAAGCGTAGTGGGGACAGCTCTCTCCCTCCTCGTGCTTTGGTGTCCTAGTTTCTCTCTCTTATTTCCATTCCTAGATTCAGTTTAATGAGAATCTCTTCTTATCCTCCTCTCTGGCTCAGCAGGCTAGTAAGACGTGTGTGTACTTTCTCATCTAATCTCTCCTATGTGACTCCGCCTTTCTCTCTCAAAGGAATAGACTAAAGTACTTGCTTTTCTCATTTCTAAAATTTTTTCTGTACTTCTCATATCGTCTAATCTTTCTTCTTCTCTATCTTTGATCTAGTAGGATGAATTCTGGCGGAAAGTGTGAGTATTGTTCTCAAAAACAGAAAAGATCTTCACTCCTTCGTCTTCTTCTTTCTTGTTGGGAAGGTCAATTGATAATCTTGTAGAAGATCTTCCATGGATTTAGTGATTTATAGGCTCGACTAGTCTTAATCAAGTGAAGTAGAAAGAAAAGATCATAAGAGAAGATCTCGTTTTGATTAAATAGGGTAAATAGGCTGGAATGGAGTGATTTGGTAGAATTATCTACTATTGGGATTGCGTTATTTATCGTTTTGTTCGGTCTAGAAGGACTCTTCTTTCTCCCATGAGCGTATCTTTCTATCTCTTCATATGCAGGCATTCTTTCTTTTCTCTCCGGTCTGAGATTAGTAAAGTGTAGTGAAGCGCTTTCCCGCCCCCTACTCGTATCCAATCTTATTATTGTATTTGCAGTTCTTTCTTTATTCTTCTCTTTTTCTTCCGATCTGAGTCTAGGTGCTCATTTTCAGAGTGGTAGTCCTCACTCTTTCCCAAGCCGCGCCTTTCGCTCTCAACAGTCTCTTTCTCTTTCGACGTAGGGTGATCATTCTAATCTTCCAGGCTCCCTCATCGCTCTATCCCCCTATATGCCTATTCTTCTTCGGTCATTCATTGAATCTCTCTCTCTCTTCCTGTCCTTTTTCTGCTTATTATGCTGAGTCTAGTGGAGGAGTTGCTTAAGGGCCGGATGGCATCATAGGCATTGTCAGTTGCTTGCTAAGTGTGCGGTGAGAATCCAGTATGCTTCTGCTTCAGGTTCGTGAGAGATCCATTTTTGAAGGTTGTCTAGGTCAGCCTGAAGTGGATCTAAAAATTAGATTGTCAGAAATTAGTCAATTTTGGGAGAAGTTGTGGTTCTCTAATTCGGTGCATTTCTGGGTTAACATGAGGCAATGTCCTCTTTTTACGGCCTATTACCTAAGTGAGAAAATCCAATAGCTTTTACGGGATCCGGTAGCTAGAATGGATCTAGTACGAGCTATTTCATAGAAGAAGATCCCCTTTCTAATGCTAGCCTCAGGGGGCTTGAATCTAGTCTTTGGTAGTATGCTTTCTATACTATGGCTTCGACTTCTTTTTTTAATCCGAGGTAAAAAAAGTTGAAATTGGGCGAACGTGTTACAAAGACAGGTTGCGGTAGCAAGAATGGTTCAGGTGGGCAGAATTCTTTAGAAGATGTTTTCATTTTGATCTAGGTTCTTGGTATATTTGTGCGTTGTGAAGCTTTTGCTTGTAGCTGCTCTCTTCTCTCATCCCACTAGACTGCGTAGTGTGTTTCTGGTTCGATCGACTCTATAACTCTTGGTACTCCGTTCTCTTCTTTTTCGTATATGTCTCTAGTCTGGGATTCCGTTCCGTTCTTTCCTTTTCAATCTGTCAATTCAGGTCGTATAGTTTAGGCGGAATTCCTTTCCTTTTATCCAATTCCTATTATGTAATTCCTTATAAGAAAAATAAAGTGAAGCTCCTTCTTTCATTACATGCAAGTGGGGAAAGAGAAGGCGAAACCTTAGCTAAGCGGGAAAGGCAGTCAAGCCTCTATCTCCGTTTGATTGACCAGCCAATCCTTTTTCCATCCAATGCATTCTTTTCGATCTTCTACCCGCTTGCTTCGCATAGGCTACACACGGAACGGTACACTGAAGACCAAGGCAATCTCGAAATAAATCTTTGTAGAAGCCTTCGGACCCTGACGTGAACGAATGCTTTCTCATTAGACCCGGAGAAGCTTTTTTCTTTGTTTTCTCAACTCGTAAAGGCAAAGCCTCGAATCAAAACCCTTCTTTTCTTCTCTTAAGAAAGAAGTAGTCCCTTTCTAGAGGAAAGAAAAGGGCAAGTTGACTCCAACTGCCTTAAAGACCGTACCCTTATCTAAAGCAACTCTCCGGTGTGGTAATACAGAGCGGGAGATTAGATACTAGATTTTCAAATCAGAAATTCTCTGGAAAGAGAAATCCCGTATCAGCAGACCTGATGCTGAGCCAGAACATTCGATTAGCACTCAGGGGTCCCACTATGACTATATCAGTCCTTAGCTGCATTGATGAGTGATCGCCGTCTATTATGTATGAGAGGAGAGAGAAAAGTCTTGAGGATTCGGTATAACCTTCACTTTCTCTATTTCTTCAAGCAGAAGCGACGGGAATGACAGCAACTGGAGTGCAGCTATCTTCCTTCTTTCAATAGGCGTAAGGCAAGGAGCAAGCACCAGGAAGAGTTGCCGCAGCCTGATGTTGACAAGTTGCGGTACATCTTTTCTTTCTTTGAGCGAAAG